CATACGGTCCTTATACCCTGCAAAAATAATTACTAGAGCATCACGTTGATTTTCCATTACCTGTAATAAAATCTCAATTGCTTCAGCACCATAATCTCTTTCATTATCTGGCTTATATAAGTAGTAGGCTTCATCAATAAATAAAAGACCACCCATAGCTTTTTTTAAAACTTCTTTAGTCTTTGGAGCGGTATGTCCAATATATTGGCCAACTAAATCATCTCTCGTTACTGTTAATAAATGACCTTTTTTTGAATGTCCTAATTTAAATAAAATATCTGCCATCCGTGTGGCAACAGTTGTTTTTCCTGTACCAGGGCTACCCGTAAATGACATATGTAAACCGGGATTTCCAATTGTAAATCCTAAATTTTCTCTTAGCTTATCTATTACTAACAGAGCTGATATTTCTTGAATCCTTTTTTTAACAGGTGTTAAACCAACTAATTCTTCATTTAGAATATCAATTATCTTTTTAATCTGAGTATCTAAATAAACTTGTTTTAAATTTAAATTTTTTTCAAGAGATAAACTTTCTAAGCTTTTTAATGTTTTTTCCATAATTATTCATAATTTCTATAATTATATTTTTTTATTAAAATTAATTAAAGATTTCAAGTCTAAATTTTAAACTATGTAGTATAAAAATTTTATGTTTTAGTTTTATTTTGAATTATAATAAAAAAATTATTATTATATAATATAATAATAATATTATTATTAAATGATCTTTTATTTTTGTGGAATTAAATAAATCTAAGATAAATATTTCTAGATATTTGAATTTTTATGTAATTAAAATAAATACATACCTAGTCTGGAGAATAATCATATGAATTGGCAAGTTATTGGTCAAGTAATTACTGCAACATTAGTTATTGTATCAGGTCCACTTATTATTTTTATAGCTAAAAAAGCTGATTTATAAATTTTTATAAATAGTATCTAAATTAATCTTTTGAGATTCTGAAGCACTCGAATCGTCAGACTGCAGAAATAATTTGCAATGACATTCTTTTCTTTCACGCATTGATACGCATGGACAAATCCAATAGTTTAACTCAATTTCAGCTTCTTCATTATGATAATTCCTACAAGGACATAATGGAACTCCGTATTGATTTTTATAAGTAGCTAAACCTGCAATAATTACAGACGTTACTGATGGGTCAATCGAAAAAAATGTATTAGTCTGTTGTACATAAGTTTCTGCAAATTTATGCATTTCTTTTACGCAATTAGAAAATTTTTCACTTTTAATTGAATCCATAAGAATAATTTGAATTTCATCTAAAATTTATTTGTTAGTATATTTTACTACAAAATTTCTTAATAAAGTATAATTATGTTAATTAACTATTTACCTTCTATTCTAGTTCCATTAGTCGGGTTAGTTTTTCCTGCTGTTGCAATGGGATTACTATTTATTTATATTGAAAAAGACACAATTGAATAATTCTTAAATTTTTTAATGCTGTAAATATATATATTATTAAAGTGAAGAACCTAATCCAGAATAAGAACCAAAAATAAAAGTGCCCACAACAACGATAACTCCTAGCCCACCAACTAATGCGACTAACCAAAGTGGTATTCTTCCTGTTCCTGCCATAATATTATTAGCTCCTATATCTTTTCTTAACCTTATTATACAAAACTTATACCTAAAAATAAAATGTTTTAATTAATTAAAGAAATAACTTGAGAAAAGAACTGCTAATACGAAAAATAATAGTAAACCCCAGTATAAAGAGGTACGGCTTATTTCAACTTCTTGCTTATTAGGATTTGGACCTGTCATTAAATAAACTCCTATCGTTGAATAAATTGCATTGATGTTATTGCACCTAAAAAAAAGATCGTTGGAACAGCTAACCCATGAATAGCAAGCCAACGAAAAGTAAAAATAGGATAAGCTACAGGTTGATTTGTATTTCTAGTCACGTTTTTTCTCCTAAGTTATATATATATATAAATACATCTTTGATTTATTTCGTTATATTCCTCTTGTGAAATCTTCAATTTCTTGCGGAACATTAAATCGGTCATTAATTAATGGAACCTGTTGTCTATCCTGTGTGAAGTACTCATTAGGCCGAGGAGTCCCGAAAACATCATATGCTAAACCTGTGCTAATAAATAGCCAACCTGAAATAAATAACGAAGGAATTGTAATACTATGAATAATCCAATAGCGAACACTTGTTATAATATCAGAAAAGGGACGTTCTCCTGTTGAACCACCAGACATTTTAACACTTTCTCCATTTTATAAAAATATATTATACTTTTATTAATTATAAAGTATAACTTTCTTATTTCTCGTTCCTATTTTAAACATTACTAAAAACTTAGCGGGCAGCGAGAATCGAACTCGCATCAATAGCTTGGAAGGCTATGGTTTTACCACTAAACTATGCCCGCATATATAACCTACTATAATATAATTTAATCCTATTTATTAGTTTTACTTTAAATAAAATATAAAAATAGTAGCTTACATTTTAAGACTTTTTTCAACTTTAAAATATCAAGTTAAAGTCCCTCGAGGTTAATATTTAAAAATCTTGCTAATTCAGAAGCTTCATTTTCTAGAATTTCCAAAGATCGTGGTTGTTCGACTGGGGTTAATGGAATTTCTCGTTGATCTTTAGTACATAAATAAATTATACGTTTAGGGTTTAATCCATCTTGAATATTTAATTTTATACTTTTAATATTTTTAAATTGATAAACTAATAAAATTTGACGATTTTTTCCTGGGAATCCACGCCTAACAATTCTAATTAATTCATTTTTTTTATCAAATTCATTATAACCACTTCCTACATCCCACAGAATAGTAAGACCAATATATAGACTTAACCCTAAAGCAACTACTCCATAAAATGTCATTACAAGTCCTTGTGGTAAAAAAGATAGTTCTTTTGAATTAATAAAAAATAAAAAATTTACTTGAAAATAACTTGATACTCCTGCAATTAAAAAGCCTAACCCTCCAAAAAATAAAATAAATGTCCAAAAATAATTACTAAAACGCCTTGAACCAACTATAAAATCCCGTTTTAATAGGTTGTTAACTTTATTACTAGTCATAATTGATTATTTATTCTTTGTATCTTAATTATAAAATGTTTATATACTTAGACTATAGTTCTAATTTTAATTTAATTTACTATAAACGTTATTGGTTCTTAAATTTAAAAAAGATTAAATTAATTTGATCCCTTTTAAACCTAAGAATAAACCTGAAGCAAGTACAAAAGCAATGCCTAACAATAAAACATAATCAAGAAGAACGCTCATTTTTTTCCTTGGCTAAAAATTATAAAAATGATATAATATACTATTATATATATAAAGCAAAAAATAAACTAATTTAATTGTCTCTAATAACCCACAAGGTATAAAAAAATTTCATTTATTTTATTATAGCCTTAAATTATTCTCTTTTAAAATACTATAAATATTTTATATATTAAACTTTAACGAAATAATTATGACAAGTTTTATTAAACCTTATAATGATGACCCTTCTGTTGGTCATTTATCAACTCCAGTAACTTCATCGGCAGCAACAAAAGCTTATCTAGGCAGCTTACCAGCTTATCGAAAAGGATTATCTCCTCTTTTGAGGGGTTTAGAAATTGGTATGGCTCATGGTTACTTATTATTAGGACCTTTTGAAAAATTAGGACCATTACGACAATCTGAAATTTCCCTTTTAATAGGTTTTTTAGCGGCTGTTGGATTAGTTACTCTATTGACTGTATGTTTAGCAATGTATGGAAAAGTAACTTTCCAAGATTCCGATATAATTAATAAAAATGATTTGTTGAATGGTAAAAATTGGAATCAATTTACCTCAGGATTTTTTATTGGTTCATTTGGGGGTGTTAGTTTTGCTTATTTAATTCTTCTTAATTTAGATTATTAATTGAATTTTTATGAATCTCCAAAGTTTTGGAGATTCATAAAAATTCAATTAATAATCTAAATTAAGAAGAATTAAATATTATTATTATTATCTAATAACAAAAAACAATATTTATAAAATTTTACTGACAAATGAGATCTATAAGCTTTAGGATTAATTATTATTGTAAGAATTTTTTCGATTTCTTTTTTATTAACTTTTACTGATTGAATACGTTTGGCTAATAATTCATCTTGAACTGTTAAGATTGAAACAAATGAAACTCCTAGGCCCGCTTGAACCGCTCTTTTGATTGCTTCAATAGAATTCAGTTCGAATTTTGTTTTTAATCTTTTAACATTAATATCATATTTTTGTAAAATTTTATTCAAAATTTTTCTTTCCAAAAAATCAGAATTTAAGCCAATAAAATCTAGATTATATAAATCTTCTAATGGTATACTATTAATATCCTTTAATGTATAGGATTTTGGTAAAATTAAAACTATCTTTTCTTTAAAATAAGGTATAGTATATAATAAATTATTAAATTCTATTGGTATTTCTTCATCCCTAACAATACCCAAATCTAATTTTCCATTAAGTACTTCCCAACATATAAAATGAGTCGATTCAATTTCCATAGCTATAGAAACATAAGAATAATATTTACAAAATAGCTTAATAACTTTTGGTAATAAATATATCCCAATTTCTTCATTAGAACCAATAGTTAAACTAATTCTTCTTAATTTTTTTAAATATAAAATAGCTTTATCAGCTTCATTACACAAGTGTAAAATTCTATTCGTATATTGTAAGATTAATTCTCCAGTAATAGTAAAATATATTTGTTTTTTATTACGATCTAAAATAGGAGAGGCCAATTTGGATTCTAAATTTTGAATTTTTAAACTTAACGCGGGTTGAGAAATATATAATTTTTTTGCTGCTTTTTTTAGATTAGTTTCATTTTTGATTATTTGAAGAACTTTTAAATGTTCGATATTAAATGGAAAATATTTCATTTTACATTAGAATAGCTTTTATAAAAATATTACATGGATTTATTAATAAGAATAATCAAACTAGTTGATAACTAACTAACTTGTATATTATTATACCTATCTAAATTAAAATAATAAATATTACTTTTTAGATCTATGCATTTGACAAAATGATACTAACAATTTAATATTATTATATGTAGCTCGATATATAAATTAAAGGATTAAATTAGCTAAAATTTTATAAATTTAAGCAAGATTTAGTTGAGCTATATAAAATAACTATATTTGAGAAATAATTCAGTTATTATATTCAAAAATGAATATAAATTGATCTTATTAAACTTTTTTATTTTTAGGGCTATTAATATGGATGTACGTCTTCTCTTTGTTTTTTTCCCCGTATTAGCAGCTGCATCATGGGCATTATATAACATTGGTCGAGTAGCTTTACAACAATTTAATAAAATGGCTTCACGTTAATTATAAATATTTAAAATCTAAGGCGATTAAGTTTATAAACTTAATCGCCTTAGATTTTAAATATTTATAATAATGAAATTATTTAGAACGGCAACACATTTTTTAAAAATTAATAATTAAGAGGTGCATTATGGCAGTTCCGAAGAAGAGACGTTCAAAAGCAAAAAGTAGGACGAGACTAGCGATATGGAAGGGAAAGGGAAATAAATCTGCAACAAGGGCTTTAACATTAGCGAAATCAATCTTAAACAAAAATTCAAAATTTATTTTTGATCCGAAAAAAGAAGATGAAAATCCTGAATCTGTTATTGAGCAAAATAATAGTGAAGATTAAGAATTATAAAAATATTAATATTAAAAACTAATATTAATATTTATGCGAACGTGGCGGAATTGGCAGACGCGCTAGATTTAGGTTCTAGTAAGGTTTCTTGTGAGAGTTCAAGTCTCTCCGTTCGTAAACTCTATAGAAAAATTATTTTATAACTTATATTCATTTTTATCTTTAAAAAAATAATAGTATTATAAACTATTATATTTAATATATATATATATATAAGTCATTTTCTACTAATTAAAGTATATTATTTACTAATAATATAGAATTTATTAGTAAATATTTTATTAGCTTTTTTATTATTAGGCAAACCAACCATAACTATGTAAACCTTGCCCTAAAAAATTAACTCCAAGATAACAAATCCAAACAACAAAAAACCCAACACTTGCTAAAATAGCTGTTTCTTTATCATTCCAGCCTACCACTAATCTTAAATGTAAATAAGCTGCAAAAATTAGCCAGGTAATTAAAGCCCAAGTTTCTTTAGGATCCCAACTCCAATATGATCCCCAAGCTTCATTTGCCCAGACTGCTCCAGCTATAATCCCTATTGTTAAAAATGGAAATCCTAAACTTATTGCTCGATAGCTCCAATTATCTAATTGTAATAAAAACTTTTCGTGGGCACCTATATAAATGACTTCTTCTTCTTTAAACATAGCATTTAATCCGATTATTTCTAATGAAGCTTCTGGAGAAAGTGGAGAAGAAAAAATTAAATATTGCTCCCTTGTTATGTTTAGGCCTCTCATTAAATTTAAAGTTTTTCTTATATATTCTTGATAATCAAAGTATCGATCAGCAACAGGTCTTCTTAAAGACTCTAGGAATACGGCTCCTAGATAAACAATCGAAAATCCTGAACCAATAATTAATGTGGCATAGCTTAACATCATAAGGCTAACATGCATCATTAACCAATTTGATTGTAACGCAGGAACTAAAGCTGTCGCCTTTTGCATTTCAAGTGGTAATGTTAACTCTGTAAACCCAGCAATAAATAAAACTATTGGTAAAACAACACCCCCAAATATTGCACTTTGTGTTTTATATTCCAAAATTTGGTATACAAATAGAAGTATAAAAGATAAGAATAATAATGATTCATATAAATTACTCAAAGGAAAGTAACCATATTCAAACCAACGAAATGCTAAAAAGCTAAATAAACTTATAGTCGATAAACGAGAAATAACTTTTGCTAAAGTATTAAAGATTTTTATATCTTTAAATCTTAAACCAAACCAATATAAAATTGTCGATAAAAAGAAAAAAAGAAAAATACTATTATTAAATAAGTTACAATAACTAGACAACATTATTAATCCTCCTTGATTATATTATACTTTAAATTATAATACATATGTTTAACAAATGAAAGAAGTTGAATGACTAAACAATTAAATTTTAACTATAAAAACTATTCCTCTCTATCTTGAATAATATAAATAATTAAGATTTATTAATAATTCAAAATTGTATATATTTTGAATATATAGATTATAATATAAAGTATATTATAGAATTTTTTGTAATACTATAATATACTTTATATTATATTATATTAATTTTTAATAATAGTATAGCATTTATACAAATAATTATTTCTTAAGAGCAACTAATTTAATTTTTATAAAAAAATTAACATAGTTAACACATAAAAAACTCCAGGAGTTATATATGAAACTAGCAGTATATGGTAAAGGCGGTATAGGTAAGTCAACAACAAGTTGTAATATTTCTGTCGCTCTTTGTAGAAGAGGTAAACGTGTCTTACAAATTGGATGTGATCCAAAGCATGATAGTACATTTACATTAACTGGTTTTTTAATACCCACAATTATTGATACATTACAAGCTAAAGATTATCATTATGAAGATATTTGGCCAGAAGATGTGATTTACCAAGGCTATGGTGGGGTCGATTGTGTTGAAGCCGGAGGTCCACCTGCAGGAGCTGGTTGTGGAGGGTATGTTGTTGGTGAAACAGTTAAATTACTTAAAGAACTAAATGCATTTGATGAATATGATGTTATATTATTTGATGTCTTAGGAGATGTTGTGTGTGGAGGGTTTGCTGCACCATTAAACTATGCCGATTATTGTCTTATAGTAACAGATAATGGTTTTGATGCACTATTTGCTGCCAATCGAATTGCTGCATCAGTTAGAGAAAAAGCTCGAACACATGCTTTAAGACTTGCTGGTTTAATAGGTAATAGAACAGCTACTAGAGATTTAATAGATAAATATATTGATGCAGTTCCAATGCCGGTTTTGGAAGTATTACCACTTATTGAAGATATTAGAGTTTCTAGAGTAAAAGGTAAAACACTTTTTGAAATGACAGAATTTGATAATTCTTTATACTATATCTGTGAATATTACTTAAATATAGCAGATCAACTTATAGCAAATCCTGAAGGAGTTGTACCTAAAGAAGCAGCAGATCGTGAATTATTTAGTTTATTATCTGATTTTTATTTAAACCCAGCACAAGATAAAGAGTCTGGGTTAGAGTTTGATACTATTGAAAATGATTTAAATGAAGTATTTTCAATCTAATTTAAGATTATAAAAATAGATAATAATTTTTTATTAATAGGAATTATATGACACTTACAAAACAGGTCGATAATGAAAATTTAACAGAAAAAATAAATTTTGAATGTGAAACTGGGAATTATCATACATTTTGTCCAATTAGTTGTGTTGCATGGTTGTATCAGAAAATTGAAGATAGTTTTTTCTTAGTAATTGGGACCAAAACATGTGGCTATTTTTTGCAAAATGCTTTAGGTGTAATGATTTTCGCCGAACCAAGGTACGCTATGGCTGAATTAGAAGAAGGAGATATTTCAGCACAGCTGAGTGACTATGAAGAATTAAAAAGATTATGTTTACAAATAAAACGAGATAGAAACCCAAGTGTAATTTTTTGGATTGGTACGTGCACAACAGAAATCATAAAAATGGATTTAGAAGGGATCGCTCCAAAATTGGAAGCTGAAATAAGTCTACCAATAGTAGTTGCAAGAGCTAACGGTTTAGATTATGCCTTTACCCAAGGTGAGGATACTGTATTAGCAGCTTTAGCCCAAAGGTCTAACCCAAAGCAGGCCGAGAATGTAGCAGAAGAAATGAATCTATTTGAAGAAAATACTGAAAGTCATTATACTAAGCACCCACCTCTTATTTTATTTGGCTCAATTCCTGATCCTGTTGTAAATCAACTGACGTTAGAATTAAAAAAACAGGGAATTCGAGTTTCTGGCTGGCTTCCTTCAAAACGATACACAGAATTACCTGTAATCAAGGAAGGTAATTATGTTTGTGGTGTAAATCCATATTTAAGCCGAACTGCTACAACTTTGATGAGAAGAAGAAAATGTAAACTAATTGGTGCTCCGTTTCCTATTGGACCAGATGGTACAAGGGCTTGGTTAGAAAAAATTTGTACAGTTTTCGGAATTAAACCTTCAGGTTTACAACAAAGAGAAGAAGAAATATGGAAAAAATTAAAGTATTATGTTAGTTTAATTAACGAAAAAAGTGTTTTTTTCATGGGGGATAATCTTTTAGAAATTTCATTGGCACGTTTTTTAATCAAATCAGGGATGATTGTATTTGAAATTGGTATACCTTATATGGATAAGCGTTATCAAGGGGCTGAGCTACAATTATTACAAAAAACTTGTAAAGAAAAAAATATCCCAATTCCAATTATTGTTGAAAAACCAGATAATTACAATCAAGTTGATAGGATTCGAGATATGAAACCTGATTTAGTTATAACTGGTATGGCACATGCAAACCCTCTAGAAGCAAGAGGGATAAATACAAAATGGTCTGTTGAATTTACATTTGCTCAAATACATGGCTTTACAAATGCTATTGAAGTTTTAGAGCTAGTCACTCGACCTTTGCGTCGTAATCAAAAATTAGAAAAAATTGGATCACAACGTTATACTGATAGAAGATAATTTATGATATTTATTTAAAATAAATAAATATATATACTATACTATTATGTATATACAAATATTTCCATATTCTATTTTTATGGGAAAGTCATTTTTTATTAAAAAAAACAAATTTTCATTGCTTATAAAATTAATGTTTAATTTGAAGAAGTCATTATTAATTTTTATTATAACAATAAGCATACCTTTAAATGCTTTTGCTGATGTTTCAGGTTTGACAAAGTGTAGTGAGTCTCCAGCTTTTAATAATCGATTACAATCAAGTGTTAAGAAACTAGAGGGAAGAATTAAAAAATATGAACCTGGATCTCCTCCAGCTTTAGCTTTAGAGCAACAAATCAATAGGACTAAACAAAGATTTGATCGCTATTCTAACTCTGAATTATTATGTGGAAAAGATGGATTACCACATCTTATAACAGACGGAAGATGGGATCATGCGGTTGAATTTATAATTCCTGGAATGATGTTTTTATATATTACCGGTTGGATAGGTTGGGTAGGTCGTAGTTATATAAATAAAATTAGTAACTCGTCAAACCCTACTGAAAAAGAAATTATTATCGACGTACCATTAGCAGTAAAAATTATGTCATCAGGATTTATCTGGCCACTTTCAGCCTGGCAAGAATTCACTAGTGGTAATTTTTTGGCTTCTGATTCTGAAATTACAGTATCTCCGCGATAATGATAAGAAAATTCTTTGAATTCAACAGTTCATTATATATATATTATAGATTATAACTTAAGAGGTACCAACTATTATGGAAAATTTTTTAAAATATCTTTCTACCGCTCCTGTTTTATTTGTAGCTTGGATGAGTTTTACTGCTGGCTTTATTATTGAAGCAAATCGTTTTTACCCTGATGCATTAACATTTCCAGTTTTTTAATTTTCAATTATAAATCTATATATAAGTAATTTCTTGGAATCAAAAGAAATTACTTATATTTACAAAAATAAGAATAAATAAAATTATGATAAATTTAAACCATGTTAGCTGGATACCCGATCACTTTATTAAAGTAAATGAAAATCAAAATATTCCAAATTATAGTGATATCAATGATGAATCTAGTAGTGAAGAAAATATAAATAAAATTTATAAACGATATCAAAAAAATAGGATAAATAATATACAGAAAAAATTAAATAAAATTAAAGTATACTTTATTGTCAAATCTATGGTTATAGATGGAGAAAAAGTTATGGTTACTATCCCAATTAACAATTTTGATGATTTATCTAACTCTCCTTACTCAAAAGCGTTATCTATAAGAGTGGGTACTTTTCAAATGCGAACTGATAAGGATTTGAAAAATATGGGTCAAGAAGATAGTATTAAGGGCAATCGACCCTTTATATTGGAGCATACACTTGAATCTGAAGGGCCATATGGGGGAATACCACAGATACCTATAGAATCACTAATGATACCTGAAGAAGAAAATATAGATCATTTATCTGAAAGAGAAAAAGAATTATTTGCACGCTCAAAATGGAGAATTGGAACTGAATTTATTACTGATTCAAATGGTAAACAAAAAATATTATATCAATATTATATAACTGAGCACGAATACGATTATGTATTTCTAGATAATACCATATTTACAAATGTAGAACAATATTTAACAGACCCAAGAGATCGAGAAAATTTTAAAAAAACCTTTAAAGATAAATTATATAATTTAGATTTTATACATCTTTGGGATAAAAATAAAAAAACCTTACGTGGTTTAGATGTTGATAAGTTAGTTTATACAAATACAGATGAATTATTAAGTAAAAATATTATTCCAATTTTTTCAGATTTAGAAGAAGCTCAAGATTTACTAATAGCGGTATTTGAAGAAATATTACAACCATTTCGGAGATATCCTGAATTTAGTTATGCAGATGAACCTTTAATTGTAAAAAACCTAGATTATCTAGATCAATCCTTTAGTTTTGAAATTAGAGGAAGAGTTCCAGAAACAAGGTTAGAAAAAATCCAGGATTGGTTAGTTCGACATCGAATAATAAAGGCTAATGAAAATTATAAAGATTCATTTTATACTTCTCCTTATAAAGTATACTTTAAGGAAGAATCAGATGTCTATTTTGATATGGATACTGTTAGTAAAAATGATGATTATGGTATGACAAATTATCCTCGTGATTTTGTTTGTTTCGATAATTATATATCTAAATTTGATCAGGTTTTATTAAAAAATCTTTATAAAACTAAAATTGTATCTATGGGATTAGGTGATTTTTTGAATTTCTGGAATAATAATGAGATTAAAAATGGAGAAGTTTTATTTATACCTTCTTCAAAAGATATAAAAAAAAGACAATTATCTTTATCAAATGAAAAATCAATAGATCCATTTTATGAATATCAACAAAATTTTCGATATAAAACTGATAATATAGATGAATACATCTATGAAATAGAAAGTTAAAATTTTTCTTACATATATTATTAATTAGATTTAAATGTTAATGTAAAATTTCTCTTCTTTTTTGAAAGTAATCAAAAAAGAAGAGAAGTTTTAAAATTTTAGTTCTGCGGCCTGAACTTTTTCAAATTGTTTCTTCTTAATCACAAAAATAATTTGAGTAAATAATACAGAAAAAGCAAAGAAAATAAAACCAATTATACGATTTGGATCTTGTAAAACAATTTCAACATCTGTTTGACCAAATCCACCAACATTTGGATCTTTCGTTAATGGTTGTTCTATTTTAATATTATCTTTCTTTGAAACAATTAAAGATAATCCTTTTGGTATATTTTGTTTTGTTTCATTACCATTAGAATTTATCATTGTTATTAACGTTTCTCCTTTATCTAAAGTTTGAATATCTGTAATTTGTCCTTCAAAAGAAGAAGTAACTAGATTATTATTACTTTTTTCACCCGTAGGATAAATTTGTCCACGCCCTCGGTTTGCACCAACATAGATTGGATATTTTAAAAAGTTAACCTTTTTATTTGTTGCTGGGTCTGGTGATAAAATTGGAAATATAATTTCCTTATGCGTATCACCAGCAATTGGACCGACAACTAAAATATTATCTTGAGTTGAGCTATATGGAGAAATATATACTCCTTTTGTTTTTTCCTTAATTTCATTTGAAATTAAATTGTTTGGAGCTAATTTAAAACCTTCTGGTAATATAACTACTGCCCCAACATTTAAGCTACTTAATTGACCATTACCCAAAATCTGTTTAGCATCTTTAGGATATGGAACTTTTACAGCAGCTTCAAAGACTTTGTTTGGTAAGACTGCTTTGGGTGACTCTATTTGTACTGGTTTTTCTGCTAAGTGGCAGTTTGCACAGGCAATTCTTCCATTTGCTGCACGTGGATTTGTATATGCTTGTTGAGCATATACCGGATAAGCTTGTGCACTATTCAAGGAAAGTGGAAGACTTAAACTTATAAGAGTGAAGCTCATTATGATAATTTTTATTATTCTTTTCAAAATTTCCATATTGAAATTAGGTAAATTAAAAAGTTTTAAATAATATTACTTGATAAAAAGGTAAAATTTTTTTTTTAAGTTTCGATAACTTGATTCTTTAATAATTTAATTGATGCAATACTACCAAAAAAATATAGTAAAAATAACGCGCTGGATAATAATAATTGCGTTATAGGATCTGCTGATGGCGTTAATATAGCACCTAAGATAGTTGAAAAAAGAATCATTGGTCGCCAATAATTTAACATCTTACTAGGATCAATTAGTTTTGATAAGCTTAAAACAATTTGAACAATTGGAACTTGAAAGACTAACCCTGTACTAAAAAATAAAGCAGATATAAAATTAAAATATTGACTAAAAGACCAAAGTGGCTCAATAACTTCTGAAGCATATAAAAGAAAAAAATTTAATGCGGCAGGAATTAATAAAAAATAGGAAAATATTAATCCTATTAAAAATAAAAAAATAGAACTAACTAGCAAATATATCACTATATTTTTTTCAGTTTTAGTTAGAGCCGGCCTAAAAAAAAAAAGTGTTTGACTTAATAACAAAGGAGTAGAAAACAATATTCCAGTAGAAAATGATATTACTAATGTTGAAACAAAATATTCTCCTGGTGATAATTGAAAAAAATGTATATTTGGGATAGGGCTTTCCAAAACTTTAACTACATCTTTAACATTAAGGAACGTCAAAAATGTAAATAAAGAAAAAAAACTTAAAATATAAAATAGACGCTGTCTTAATTCAGTAAAATGTTCATTAAAATACAATTCTGTATTTGATCGTGCCGAAGTATTATAAATACTAGGGGTAGGATAAAATTTAAACTTTAATATATTATTGTTTTTTACCATCATTTTTTATCTTTAATGTCTACTAGTTTTCTAATTACGATGTTATAAATTGGAAAGCTTGTAGTCTCGAAGAAGCAATTTTCATCTCTTGTGAAGCATCAATTTTTTCTTTAGTAGTCTTTGCAAGGTCCAAATTTTTTGTTGCTTGCGCTAAAAATTCTTTAGCTTGATCATAGTCCTGTTTTACCATTTCTTCGACGCCACTAATCAAAACGATAACTTCATTATTTTTGATAACCGCAAAACCTCCTAATACAATTATTGGTGTCCAAGATGAATTAACCTTAATTCTAAGAATTCCAATTTCAAGAGCAGTAATTAAAGGAGCATGACCTGTAAGTATACCTAATTGACCTGTAAGACTAGGTAAAACTACTTCATCAGCTGTCGTGTCCCAAATTAATCCGTCTGGAGCAATTACACGAATAGTTAAACTCATTGAAAAATTCCCTAATTAATTTTTAAAAGTTTTTGCTTTAGATATTGCTTCGTTAATATCACCAACTAAATAGAAAGCTTGTTCAGGTAATTCATCTAATTCACCACTTAAAATCATATTAAAACCTTTAATTGTATTTTCTAAATCTACATATTTTCCAGGTGAACCTGTAAATACTTCAGCAACAAAAAACGGTTGTGATAAAAAGCGTTCAATTTTTCTAGCACGATCTACAACCAAACGATCTTCTTCTGACAATTCATCAATTCCAAGAATAGCAATAATATCTTGTAATTCTTTATAACGCTGTAATGTTTCCTTAACTAATTGTGCTGTTTTATAATGTTCATCACCAACAATTAATGGCTGTAACATAGTTGAAGTTGAATCTAATGGGTCTACTGCAGGATATATTCCTTTTGCTGCTAGTCCCCTTGATAATACAGTTGTGGCATCTAAATGAGCAAATGTCGTTGCTGGAGCTGGGTCAGTTAAATCATCTGCTGGTACATAAACTGCTTGGATTGATGTAATTGAACCTTGATTCGTTGAAGTAATACGTTCCTGTAAAGCCCCCATTTCCGTACCTAAAGTTGGCTGGTATCCTACAGCTGAAGGCATACGACCTAATAAGGCTGAAACCTCGGAACCTGCTTGTACAAATCTAAAAATATTATCAATGAATAGTAAAACATCTTGTTTATTAATATCACGGAAATATTCAGCCATTGTTAAGGCTGTTAACCCCACACGCATACGAGCCCCAGGTGGTTCATTCATTTGACCATAAACTAATGCAACTTTAGATTCTAATAAATTGGTTTCATTTATTACACCTGATTCTTTCATTTCCATATATAAATCATTTCCTTCACGAGTTCTTTCACCTACCCCACCAAATACAGAAACCCCACCATGAGCTTTGGCAATATTATTAATTAGTTCCATAATTAAAACTGTTTTACCAACCCCGGCACCACCAAAAAGCCCAATTTTACCACCTCTACGATAAGGAGCTAATAAGTCTACTACCTTAATACCTGTTTCAAAAATTGCGGGTTTTGTTTCTAAATCTGTAAAAGCTGGAGCAGGTCTATGTATAGGTAAAGTTTCTTCACCAATACTATCATTTAAATTATCTACTGGTTGACCTAACACATTAAAAATACGACCAAGAGTAGCTTTACCAACAGGGACTAAAATTGAAGATTTAGTATCAATAACTTTAACTCCCCTTTGTAAACCATCCGTAGCACTCATTGCAATAGCGCGGACTCTATTATCTCCTAATAATTGTTGTACTTCACAAATAATTGGACCTTCTTTTCCTTCCACTTCAAGAGCGTTATAAATTTTTGGTAAGATACCTGAAGAAAATACAGCATCAATAACAGGTCCAATTACCTGTGTAATATAACCAATATTACTACTACTCTCATTTGTTTTTGTTTCAGTCATTTTTCAATTTTTATGATTATTAAATAATAGTGAAACCTAAGAATTTTTTAATTAATTTAAAATAAAATACTGGTTATTTTAAATTATAAAAAATTATTATAATAGATTGTACAATAAAAAAAAATTAATGAATTTCAATTAAATCATAATTTCTATAAAAAATTTATGCTGAAAGTCGGCCTGTTGTACGTAGCCAATTTTGAGCTTCAATATAATTATTTGGTGCAAGGTTAATTGCTTGCTTCCAATATTCAGCTGCCTTATTAAAGAGTAATTTAGCAACATCAATATTTTGTTTTTCAGAAGCTTTAACCCCTTGATAATGATATATTACAGCAATGTTATTTAAAGCTTGTGGTAAATTCGGATTTAACTCTAAGGCTTGATGATAATATTCTAGAGCTTTTAAGTATTCACCATTGCTAGAATATATTAAGCCAATATTATAAAGAACAAAACTACGGTCGTAAGGATCTTCTTCTAATTGTAAAGCTTCATAATAATTTTCTAAAGCCTCAGCGTATTCACCTTCAGACTGAGCAGACATGCCATCCCGATAATAAAAAAAGGCTTGTTTTTCTTCTTTACTAGCTGGAAAAACTTTTAAGATAATATCTGCCATAATTGTAAACGTTTTATCAATAAAATTATCATTTCTTTGTGAACGACTCATATTCTTTATAATTTTATATTTTTTATGTCTTATTTCTTCGAATACTATAAAAATTCTAAGTTAATAATATTAATTTTCTACACATGTTACAAATGGTAATAGGTGTAAAAATCTAGCTCTTTTAATAGATTTTGAAAGTTGTCTTTGTTGTTTTAAAGTTAAATTTGTCGATCGTCGGGATTTAATTTTACCATGCTCTGTTAAAAATGATAATAAAATATCGACTTGTTTATAATCAATTGTTTCATTTGGTTTAAGTTTAAAAATTTTACGTTTTGTTTTTGTCCCTTTTATCATAATATTATATTTTCCTTATTTTATTTCTTTTTGTTTAGTATGTGTATTACAATTTGGACAAAACTTTTTTAACTCAAGTCTATTAGGAGTATTTCTTCGATTCTTAGTTGTTGTATAATCAATTTTTTTCGAACTTTTGGTAGTACTCGTTACTTTATTGCTATTTGTTTTTTGACACTCTGTACATCTTAATGTTATTATAATTCTAGTACCTTTATTTTTTGCCATAACTTAATTTAAAATATTTTATTAAATGATAATTATTATTATATAATAATATGGGTATAATAATATCATTATATAATAATATATTTTTGATTTCGAAATCAAGAAAGTTTTTTATTATAACAAACTTTATTAGTAGGGTCTTGCAAATTTCCCTATCTTATAGTATAATATTGTTACGGTATTATTTGAAAATTATATTTTTTAATAATATTAAATTATAGCAGTATTCAAACACTCTATAATTTTGTTAATTGATTCCCATAAGGAGATAAAGTTATGTTTGAACGATTTACGGAGAGGGCTTTACAAGTCATTATGATGTCACAAGAAGAATCAAGACGGTTAGGTCATAATTTTGTTGGGACAGAACAAATTCTTTTAGGTTTATTAGGAGAAGGTTGCGGTGTAGCTATAAATGCTGTTCGAGAATATGGTATTACAATGAGGAAAGTTAGAATAGAAGTGGAACGACTAATAGGTAAAGGTACTGGGTTTGTGGCAATAGAAATCCCATTTACCCCTAGAGCTAAAAAAATACTGGAAATGTCTATAAAACAGTCTAAGGAATTAAATCATAGTTATATTAATACTGAACACATTTTTTTGGCTCTGCTAAATGATACTGATGGTATTTGTTGTAAGGTTCTACAAAATCTTGGTGCGAATATACCAAGAATTAAATCATATGTATTAAATGAATTAGATCAAAACCATGAAGCGGGACCAAAAGTTTTAGCAAATGTTGGAGCTGGTGATCAAAACCAAACTAAAGACTTATTTCTTTTTGATGATCTAGATCGAGCATCCTTAACTGCACCGAATCTTCTTGAATATACTACAGATTTAACAGAATCAGCTGAAAGAGCAAAATTAGATCCAGTTGTTGGTCGACAGAATGAGATTGAACGTGTTATACAAATTTTATCAAGACGTCGTAAAAATAATCCAATTTTAATTGGAGAACCAGGAGTTGGTAAAACTGCAGTTGCTGAGGGGTTAGCCCAAAGAATTATACAGCGTGAAGTTCCTAGTGAATTACATGAATTTAAAATATTTGTTCTAGATGTTACTTTATTGTTAGCTGGAACAAAATATAGAGGCGAATTTGAAGAACGTTTAAAAAGAATTGTTCAGGAATTGAAAGAACAAAAAAATATAGTGATTGTAATTGACGAAGTTCACACATTAGTTGGGGCAGGAGCAGCTGAAGGAGCATTGGATGCTGCAAATATTTTAAAACCAGCTTTGGCAAGGGGTGAATTACAATGTATTGGTGCTACAACAATTGATGAATATAGACAACATATTGAAAAAGATGCTGCTTTAGAACGTCGTTTTCAACCAGTATGGGTAAATGAGCCTAGTATTGAAGAAACTATAACTATTTTAAAGGGTTTACGTTTACGCTATGAACAGCATCATCGATTAGAAATTACTAATGAAGCACTAGTTGCGGCAGCTAATTTAGGTGCTCAATATATAGCTGACCGATTTTTACCAGATAAAGCGATCGACTTAATTGATGAGGGGAGTGCAAGAGTTAGATTAGTGAATTATCGTCTTCCAGAAGCCGCATATATCTTAGATAAAGAACTAAGAAATATATTAGATGATAAAGATTTAGCTGTTCGTGAACAAAGATTTGAAAAAGCTACTGAAATTAGAGATGATGAATTAAGTCTCCGTGCTCAAATGGGTGCTATTATTAAAGCGCAAAAAAGAACTGTTCCCAAAGGAGTACTTGAGAGATTAAAAGTTGGAGCACAAGATATAGCTTCAATCGTGGCGTTATGGACAGGGGTACCAGTCACTAAAATTACTAAAGATGAAAATACAAGATTATTAGAGTTAGAAAGTGTTTTACATACAAGAGTTATTGGTCAAAAAGAGGCTGTATCAGCTGTAGCGAGAGCTGTTCGTAGAGCTAGAGTTGGTATGAGAAATATGAAGCGCCCTATTGCAAGTTTTTTCTTTTCAGGCCCAACGGGGGTAGGTAAAACAGAATTAACAAAAACTCTTGCTTCATTCTTTTTTGGAGCCGAAGATTCTATGGTACGCTTAGATATGTCAGAATTTATGGAACGACATACTGTAGCTAAGTTAATTGGTTCACCACCGGGCTACATAGGTTATAATGAAGGTGGTCAATTAACAGAAGCTGTTCGTCGTAAACCTTATACTGTTGTACTATTTGATGAAGTTGAAAAAGCTCATCCTGATGTTTTTAATTTGTTACTACAAATTTTGGAAGATGGTCGCTTAACTGACTCTAAAGGTAGAATTATTGATTTCAAGAATACAATATTAATCATGACATCGAATTTAGGTTCTAAAGCAATCCAGAATAATGATTTAAACTCACAAGGCATTGGATTTGGTGGTGAAACAGGTGATAAAAGAAAGACAAAGTACGCTCAATTATGTAATACGGTTGGAGAAAGCCTTAAAGCATTCTTTAAGCCAGAATTTTTAAATCGTATTGATGAAATTATTGTTTTTGAACAATTAACAAAAAATAATATTAAACAAATTGCTGTAATCATGGTAAAAGATTTAATAGAAAGAGTAAAAGCTGAAAAAGAGATTACATTATCTTTAACACCCAGAATGATGGAATTATTGATTGAGGAAGGATTTAATCCTACATATGGTGCTAGACCTTTACGTAGAGCACTTGTAAAATTAGTTGAAGATAAAGTTTCTCTTGAATATTTACGTTACAAAAAAGATCATGATGATGAGGATCCTGTAGATATTTTAGTCGATGTCGAATTTGATAAAGTTAAAGTTTCAATATCAAAAACTATAAAAATAGAGGAAGAGGAGCCACAACCAAAAGCTCCTCCAAAAGAAGTAAAAAAATATAAAATATCTTTACCAAGAAATAGAACGCAGAATCAAGCACCAACATTATCAGATGAATCACAAAAAAAACCATTTGCAGTATAATTTATGAAAGATCATTATTTAAAACTTTCTAATTTAAAATTATTTGATAGTTTTAAATAATGATTTTATTTATAAAATTGGGTCACCTGGGACTTGAACCCAGAACTTTTCGGTTAAAAGCCGATTACTCTACCATTGAGTTAGCAACCCACTATTAATTTATGATAACATATAAGCTAAGTATAACTTGAATCTAAAATTATACTTAACTTATATATTATTAATATGCTAATCCCATACTACGTGTTGTTTCAGCTCCTAAATATACACGGATACTTAAAAAATCTGTTGGGCAAGCTGTTTCACAACGTTTACAACCCACACAATCTTCTGTACGAGGGGCAGAAGCAATTTGTTTTGCTTTGCACCCATCCCAAGGAACCATTTCTAATACATCAGTTGGACATGCACGAACACACTGTGTACAACCAATACAAGTATCATAAATATTTACTGAATGTGACATAATAAGTACCTAATAGGGAAATAATATTTTTATAGTTTTAAAAGATTAAGAAATTAATTGTTAATAATAATTAATTTAAGATTAGAATTTATTATAATGTAACAAACTTTTACTTGTCAATCAATTGACAAGTAAAAGTTTGTTACATTAATACTAAATTATTAAAAAATATAATAACGTTAACTTATTTTTATCAATTTAAGTATAAGTAATCTAAATATTTAGATTATTTATACTATAAATCACTATAATAATTAGTAACAGGTGATTATTAACTTATAAGTTTAATAAAATTATAAATATTTTCAAAAACTACTAAGATACCTGGGAAGAATAAAACTAAAAAAAAATATATTATTATGGCTGCAACTTTAGAAAGACGCGAAGAAAAAAGAGATTGGGGAACATTCGCTACATGGATTACTAGTACTGAAAACCGTCTATACATCGGTTGGTTTGGTTGTTTAATGATTCCTACATTATTAACAGCAGCTTCTTGCTACATAATTGCTTTTATCGCAGCACCTCCTGTTGATATTGATGGTATTCGTGAGCCAGTGGCTGGATCTTTATTATACGGAAACAACATCATCAGTGGTGCTGTTATACCTAGTTCAAACGCAATTGGTATCCATTTCTATCCAATTTGGGAAGCTGCTTCAGTTGAAGAATGGTTATACAACGGTGGTCCTTACCAATTAATCGTTTTCCATTTCTTAATTGGTGTTGCTTGTTGGATGGGTCGTGAATGGGAACTTAGCTACCGTTTAGGTATGCGTCCTTGGATTTTCGTAGCATTCTCTGCTCCAGTAGCAGCAGCTTCTGCGGTATTCCTAATTTACCCTATCGGTCAAGGTAGTTTCTCTGATGGTATGCCATTAGGTATCTCAGGTACATTTAACTTCATGATTGTTTTCCAAGCAGAACATAACATCTTAATGCACCCATTCCATATGGCTGGTGTTGCTGGTGTTTTTGGTGGTTCATTATTCAGTGCTATGCACGGTTCTTTAGTAACTTCAAGTTTAATTCGTGAAACAAGTGAAGTTGAATCTGTTAACTACGGTTACAAATTCGGTCAAGAAGAAGAGACTTACAACATCGTAGCTGCACACGGTTACTTTGGTCGTTTAATCTTCCAATACGCTAGTTTCAACAACTCTCGAGCTTTACATTTCTTCCTTGCAGTATGGCCTGTAGTTGCAATTTGGTTAACAGCTTTAGGTATAAGTACTATGGCATTTAACTTAAACGGTTTTAACTTTAACCAATCTGTTGTAGATAGTGAAGGTCGTGTAATTAACACATGGGCTGATATTATCAACCGTGCAGATTTAGGTATGGAAGTAATGCATGAACGTAACGCACATAATTTCCCATTAGATTTAGCATCTAACGAAATTCTTCCAGTTGCGATTTCTGCTCCTTCTGTTGTTGGTTAATTTCATATATAAATAATATAATATTCTAGATATTGATTATCTAGAATATTATATTATTATTAAATCTAGTTAAATATATATTATAAAATCTCAATCCCGTAATAGTTTTAAGTTTATATTTTATTTCTACTCCATTTACCCAACATATGTTATCCTAACATAAAATTTTGAAACCATTTATTTATAATTTAAATCATTTTAAAATTGTAGAAAATTAATATAATATAATAAATCTATATCTTATTAGAGGGAAATATATTATACTATAGTAAAATATATATTTAACTCTATTTTATTGAATATAATGGTTCGATAGTCGTTTTACATAAAATTAATAAACTATGGAAATTATATTACTAACAAAATTACCGGAATTATACTCAATGTATAGTCCAATTGTAGATATTTTACCAATTATTCCAGTTCTTTTTTTATTACTGGCTTTCCTTTGGCAAGCTTCAGTTGGTTTTAGGTAAAATAACTAGTAATACTAATTTTATATTAAAAATAATATAAAACTTACTTATTATTTTAATTTACAAATAAATTTAGTAATATCCTAATTGTTTTAATAATTATCTATATATATACATCTATCTATCTTTATATTATGATTGAACCTCTTCTTTTTGGTATGGTGCTAGGTCTTATTCCAGTGACATTAATTGGTCTCTTTGTTGCTGCTTTTTTACAATATCGTCGCGGGAATAAACTTGGTTTATAATGGTTTTCGAAAAAAAGAGATAATAAAATTATTATCTCTTTTTAGAATAGAATATAAATATTACCAACTTGCTTTACGTACCCCAGGTAATAGACAATTATGGGCCATATCTCTAATCATATGTCGGCATAATCCAAAATCTCTATAAACTCCACGACTACGCCCAGTTTGCCAACATCTATTTCTTAATCTTACACCTGCACTATTTCTAGGTAATTTCTCAATTTTTTTATGGATTTCCATTTGATCTGAGAAATTGTCTGCTTTTTTAAATTCAAGTAAGAGTAACTGTCGTTTTTCACTATATTTTAAAACTAATTTTTCTCTTTTTTTTTCTCTTTGAATCATTGATTGTTTAGCCATAGAAAATTCCTTAATCAAAGTTTTTATAATTTTTAAACTTGTCTATCAAAGTAAAAATTTTATTACCTTAATAGACAAACCTAAATTATAGTATAACCTAATTTAACCAAATTTTCCAGCTGTTGAAGCAATTACAAAAGCAGCATATGTTAAAATGTACCCGACTGTAAAATGTACTAACCCAACTAGTCTAGCTTGTACAATTGATAAAGCAACAGGTTTATCACGCCAACGAACTAAGTTAGCAAGAGGTGTGCGCTCATGAGCCCAAACTAATGTTTCTATAAGCTCTTGCCAATATCCTCGCCACGAAATTAAAAACATAAACCCAGTTGCCCAAATTAAATGTCCAAATAAAAACATCCAAGCCCAAACTGATAAACTATTCATGCCATAAGGATTATAAGCATTGATTAATGGTGATGAATTTAACCATAAGTAATCACGTAACCAACCCATGATATAATTTGACGATTCATTAAATTGAGCTGCATTACCTTGCCAAATAGTGACATGCTTCCAATGCCAATAGAATGTTACCCAACCAATTGTGTTTAACATCCAGAACATTGATAAATAAAAAGCATCCCAAGCGGAAATATCACAAGTACCACCACGTCCTGGTCCATCACAAGGGAAGCTATAACCAAAATCTTTTTTATCTGGCATTAATTTAGAACCACGTGCATCTAATGCACCTTTAACTAAAATCAATGTTGTAGTGTGTAAGCCAAGCGCAATCGCATGATGTATTAAAAAGTCACCAGGACCAATAGTTAAAAATAAATCATTTTTATCATTATTAATAGCATCAATCCATCCTGGTAACCATATTTCGCTACCAGCAGTAGAAGCCGGACTAGCTTTTGATGATAGTAAAAGATCAAAACCATAAACAGCTTTTCCTGATGCCGCTTGAATAAACTGTGCAAAAACAGGTTCTACTAATATTTGTTTTTCTGGTTGTCCAAAAGCAACTACAGTATCATTATGAATATATAAACCTAATGTATGGAACCCTAAAAATAAACTAACCCAACTTAAATGGGAGATAATTGCTTCTTTATGCTCAAGCATTCTAGCCAGTACATTATCTTTATTTGATTCTGGATCATAATCTCTTACAAAGAAAATAGCACCATGTGCAAATGCTCCAACCATTAAAAATCCAGCTATATATTGATGATGAGTATAAAGAGCTGCTTGAGTTGTGAAATCTTTAGCCATAAAAGCGTATGGAGGAATTGCATACATATGTTGAGCAACCAAAGATGTAATAACTCCTAATGATGCTAAAGCTAATCCTAATTGAATATGTAAAGAATTTGTTATAGTATCAAATAAACCTCTATGACCAGCACCTAATCTTCCCCCTGGTGGACGGTGAGCATCTAAAATTTCTTTCATATTATGCCCTATACCAAAGTTTGTACGATACATATGTCCAGCAATTATAAATACAACTGCAATAGCAAGATGGTGATGTGCAACATCCGTCAACCAAAGTGATTGTGATTGTGGATGGAAACCCCCTAAAAATGTTAAGATAGCTGTTCCTGCACCTATTTTTGTACCAAATATATGCTCTATAGTATCCGGGTTCTGAGAATAAGCATTCCAATTCCCATCAAAAAATGGTGTTAAACCTTCTGGATGTGGTAAAGTTGTTAAAAAATTATCCCATCCAATATGAATACCTCGAGATTCGGGAATAGCCACATGAACTAAATGTCCTGTCCAGGCTAAAGAACTTACACCAAATAAACCTGTTAAATGATGGTTTAAACGTGATTCATTAGTTTTAAACCAAGATAAACTTGGACGGAATTTTGGTTGTAAATGTAACCAGCCAGCAAATAATAATAAACTTGATAAAGCTATTAGAAAAATAGAACCAATATATAAGTCATTATTTGTTCTCATTCCAATCGTGTACCACCAATGGTATACTCCAGAATAAGAAATATTTACTGGATAAAAAGCACCACCTTTTGTAAAAGCTTTCATTGCAAGTTCACCAAAATGCGGATCCCAAATTGTGTGAGCAATTGGTTTAACTTTTAATGGGTTTACTGCCCATTGTTCAAAATTACCTTGCCAGGCAACATGAAATAAATTACCAGATGTCCAAAGAAAAATAATTGCTAAATGACCGAAATGGGATGCGAAAATCTTTTGATATAAATTTTCTTCTGTCATTCCATCATGTGTTTCAAAGTCATGAGCTGTTGCAATCCCAAACCAAATTCTTCTAGTAGTCGGATCTTGTGCTAAAGCTTGGCTAAATTTTGGAAATTTAGTTACCATAAATATTTTACCTCATTAATTTTATCCTACAGAAATAATTCTTGCTAAGAAGAAAGACCACGTTGTTCCAATTCCACCTAATAAATAATGTGCTAATCCGACAGCTCGGCCTTGAGTAATACTTAACGCACGAGGCTGAATTGCTGGCGCAACCTTTATTTTATTATGAGCCCAAACTATTGATTCTATAAGTTCTTGCCAATATCCACGACCACTAAATAAAAACATTAAACTAAATGCCCAAATAAAATGTGCACCAAGGAATATTAAACCGTAAGCCGATAGAGCTGAACCATAAGATTGAATAACTTGCGAAGCTTGTGCCCATAAGAAATCCCTTAACCATCCGTTAATAGTAAGAGCACTTTGGGCAAAATTACCACCAGTAATATGAGAAACTGCTCCTGTTGGTGTTACTGATCCCCAAACATCAGATTGCATTTTCCAACTAAAGTGGAATAACACTACTGAGAGTGAATTATACATCCAAAATAGACCTAAAAAAATATGATCCCAAGCTGATACTTGGCAAGTACCACCTCTACCAGGTCCGTCACAAGGGAAACGGAAACCTAAATTTGCTTTATCTGGTATTAATTTTGAACTACGTGCATATAAAACACCTTTTAATAAAATTAAAACAGTAACATGAATTGTAAACGCATGGATATGATGAACCATAAAATCAGCTGTACCTAATTTCATTGGCATAATTGCGATTTTTGAGCCAATTGAGACAATATCTCCTCCAAAAATATAGCTTGCTGTTGTTAAAGCATTTGGAGCTGTACTTCCTGGTGCTAATAAATGTAAATTTTGAATTGTTTGCGCAAAAATTGGTTTTAATGGAATACCTGTATCTGAAAACATATCTGGAGCACGCCCTAATGCTCTCATTGTATCATTATGTATATATAGTCCAAAACTATGGAATCCTAAAAATATACAAACCCAGTTTAAATGAGAAATAATTGAATCTCGATGACGTACCACTCTATCTAATAAATTATTATAATTTTTTGCTGGATTATAATCGCGAACCATAAAGATAGCTCCATGCGCAGCTCCACCTACAATACAAAATCCTCCTATCCACATATGGTGTGTAAACAATGAAAGTTGTGTAGCATAATCTGTAGCAATATAAGGATAAGGTGGCATAGCATACATATGATGAGCAACAATAATACTTAATGATCCCATCATTGCTAAATTAATTGCTAATTGAGCATGCCACGAAGTTGTTAGAATTTCATAAAGACCTGTATGACCTGCTCCAGTAAATGGACCCTTATGAGCTTCTAAAATTTCTTTCATACTATGACCAATTCCCCAATTTGTACGATACATATGACCAGCAACTATGAATAATACTGCTAAAGCCAAATGATGATGAGCTGTATCACTTAACCAAAGTCCACCTGTTACAGGATTTAAACCACCTTTAAACGTTAAAAAATCAGAATATTCACCCCAATTTAATGAGAAAAAAGGAACTAGACCTTTTTTAAAGCTAGGATATAATTGTCCAATTAATTCTCGATTAATAAGAAATTCATAAGGTAAGGGAATTTCTTGTGAAGCTACTCCTGCGTCTAATAATTTATTAATAGGTAATGCAATATGTATTTGATGACCTGACCAAGAAAGACAGCCTAGACCTAATAAACCTGATAGATGGTGGTTTAACATTGATTCAGCATTTTGGAACCATTCCAATTTAGGAGCAGCTTTATGGTAGTGAAACCAACCCCCGAATAACATTAATGCAGACATTATTAATCCACCGATTGCTGTCCAGTATAATTCAATTTCACTAGTTATACCTTCAGCTCGCCATAATTGGAAAAACCCAGATGTTATTTGAACACCTTGGAAATTGCCACCTACATCTCCATTTAATATTTCTTGCCCTACTATGGGCCAAACTACTTGTGCACTAGGCTTAATACTAATGGGATTATTTAACCATGCTAAATAGTTAGAAAAATATGCGCCATGAAAATGCATCCCACTTATCCATAAAAATATAATTGCTAATTGACCAAAATGAGCACTAAAGATTTTTCTAGAAACTTCTTCTAATGAATTTGTTTGACTATCAAAATCATGCGCATCAGCATGTAAATTCCAAATCCAAGTCGTTGTTTTTGGACCTTTAGCTAACGTACGGGAAAAATGACCTGGTTTAGCCCATTTTTCAAAACTAGTGGGCTTAGCATTATCACGATCAACTAAAACTTTAACTTTTGTTTCTTGCTTTTTGGAGTTCATTTACCTTTTCCTCTCTGGAGACATAAAGATAGGAAACGCTCAAGTCTCATGAAATAATTAATTATTCCGAATTGAGTTTTCATTACTATACTATAATGAATTTTAGAAAAAAAAGAAACTAAACTATATAATAAAATTAATATTTTTACCCCCAAGGGAATTCGAATCCCTGTTCCCTCCGTGAAAAGGAGATGTCCTAGGCCTCTAGACGATGGGGGCTAAAGAATAAAAATATTTCTTAAATATATTATATAAGTTTAGTATAGACTTGTCAAATGCACTCTATTCATTTATTTAGTATAAATATTAATGGTTGGAGGTTAACTGGTGGCCAAAAAGTGAGCTCAGAAGGAATTGAACCTACATTAGAAACTTAGAAGGTTTCGGTCTTTATCCATTAGACGATAAGCCCAATAATTAATTGGTTTAAAGTTGATCTACTAAATATTAAATTTTTACTAACTTACAATTCTGAAAAGTTAGTAAAAAAATTATGACTAATTTTCTTTTAATTATAATAGTAAAAGAAGATTAGAGTTAATACTCAATTTAGTAACGGTCACCAGCAGGTCTTGCTTGAACTGCGTAACTTGATATTGTGTATTGGATGTTACGACCACCAATTTCGTTACGTTCTAGGTAGAAACCTGGCTCTTCAACAGGACGTTGTACCATGAATGACATTGCACAACTTTCTGTACCAATACTTGCATCAAACGCATTAATTTTGATGTAGCCTTCTGGATTAATTCGTCTACATTCGTTTAATTCATACATAACAGCAGCTGAATCTTTAATATCAAATAAAGGAAGACCCCATAATTCCCAGTAAGAATTACGTGGATGTGGATCATCTGTCCATTCTACACTGATCGCCCAACCCTTTGAGATAGCGTAATTAACTTGTTTTTTAATTTGCTCATCACTTAAATCTGGTAAAAAAGAAAAACATCCTTGTGTAACTCTCATCATCATAACTATTCAAATATTACTTGTAGATAAATATAAAATTTTTATGTCTAGTTAAATACTAAATTTTTATTTACTTTTTACTTTTATTTAAATTGCTATCAGTAATTATAGATTATACCACCCTTCAGTAAATATTATTGACTTTCAGTTAGAAGACAAAAATTTATCTTAATGATAAATTAGATTTTTTCTTAACTGAAAGCTATTAATATTTTCAATTATGGGTTTTCTGTTGCAACTTCAACGAAATCAGGTGTATCTGTTGAAGTATATTCAAAAGTGATATCTTTCCATAAATCTAATGCTGCTTTTAAAGGACCACAAGTACTTGCTGCATTACGTAGAATTTCAGGACCTTCCTCAACATAGTCACGGCCTTCATTACGTGCTAAAACCATAGCTTCTAAAGCAACACGATTTGCTGTAGCACCCGCTTGGATACCATCAGGGTGACCAATTGTACCACCACCAAATTGTAGAACCACATCATCACCTAAATAGTAAAGAAGTTGGTGCATTTGACCACAATGGATACCACCTGAAGCTACAGGAACACATTTTCTAAGAGATGCCCAATCCATGTCGAAGAATAAACCTTCAGCTAAATTAATTTTTAACTGAGTTAATAATAACGTATTGTAGAATCCTCTGACCATTAAAGGATCTCCCTCTAATTTTCCTACAACCGTACCCGCATGGATGTGGTCTACACCACACATACGCATCCATTTACAAATAACCCTGAAGTTAATACCATGGTTTTTTTGACGTGCATAAGTAGAGTTACCAGCACGGTGTAAATGTAAAATCATTTCAGCTTTTCGTGCCCAAATTGCCATAGTTTGAATAGCTGTGTAACCAACAACTAAATCAATCATACAAATAACACTCCCAACTGCATGAGCATAATCTGCACGTTCGTACATTTGTTCAATTGTTGAAGCTGTAACGTTAAGGTAAGAACCTTTAACTTCACCTGTAGCAGCTGCAGAACGGTTAACACCTTCCATACAGTATAGGAAACGCTCTTTCCAACGCATAAATGGTTGTGAATTAATGTTCTCATCATCTTTAAGGAAATCAAGACCACCAGTTAATCCTTCGTAAACCACACGTCCATAGTTTTTACCTGATAGACCTAATTTAGGTTTTACAGTTGCTCCTAATAAAGGACGTCCAAATTTGTCTAATCTTTCTCTTTCCACAATTACACCAGTTGCAGGTCCTTGGAAAGTTTTTAAGTAAGCAAAAGGAATTCTCATATCTTCTAAACGTAATGCTTTAACAGCTTTAAAACCGAAAACATTACCAATGATAGATGCCGTTAAGTTGGCAAGTGAACCTTCCTCAAATAGATCACATTCATATGCTATATATGCAAAATACTGATCATTTGTTCCAGGTACTGGATCAACTCGATAAGCTTTTGCTCTATAGATGTCACAAGCTGTTAGTAAATCTGTCCAAACTACCGTCCATGTTGCAGTGGAAGATTCACCAGCAACAGCTGCAGCGGCTTCAACAGGGTCAACACCCGGTTGTGGAGTTATACGAAATAGAGCTAGAATATCAGTGTGCTTTACATTATAATCAGCATCCCAGTATCCCATTTTTGCATATGGAATTACACCTGATTCATAACGTTCACTTTTGAGTCTAGTTCTTTCCTGCACATTGTCAGGCATTAACTTCTCCAAAAGAAAAGGTACTGAACTCTTAGTCGTTTGTATAGTATAACTAGCAGGTCAGAGAAGTCCCGCATGAATTTATACAATTATACTTAATAGAATAATTAATATTTTAAATAAGTAGATAAATATTATTAATTATATATATATTAATAATATTAATTATTTTTTGCATATCAGGTATGTATATATCGTATTATAGATATACTAATTATTATATCTAGTTTTTAGTTTAATAGGCGATATAGCCAAGTGGTAAGGCCGTGGATTGCAAATCCTCTATCCCCAGTTCGAATCTGGGTGTCGCCTAATTAGCAAAATATATAAAATAACTGTTTTTATGATAAAATCTTAGAAAGAGGGGGCGTGGCGGAATGGTAGACGCAACGGACTTAAAGTTTTGAGCATTAAGTTTAGAAATTTAATTAATCATGTAAGTTCTCAAATTCAAGGAAGTCTAAGTCATTTAATGATAAGATAATCATGAGCCAATAATTAATCTAATTATACAGTTTAGTTAGGTGCAGAGACTCGACGGGAACTACCTTGAATGGTAAAGAGAGAGTCCAATTTCAAAATTAAATATTATTATATATAATAATAATAGTTGGTAATGATGAAAATCATTAAGAAATGAAAATCCGTTGATATTTATAATCGTGAGGGTTCAAGTCCCTCCGCCCCCAATTAAAATTTAACTTATTCGAATATAATATATGTGGTATTTGTTTAAACTGTGATCGTATAAATAATTGTAGTATTTTTCTTCTGGTTGAAGAGAAACATAAAGAAAAATACCAAAATATAGTTAAACATTATTTTTTTCCTCAATCACCAATTTTATTGTGTATAAACTTTTTTTCAAAAAAAAATATGTATTTATTTGAGTGGGATGTTAATGAATGCTTATCATACCAAGAAGATGCTGGTAGTTGGTTATCTTCACCATCTTCTCTAAAAACACTAAAATTGTCATCTTACCTTAAATTTGATTTATTATTCTGATGATAGTGACAATTTTAATGTGTTTTCTAAGTTCAAATTCTAAAACTTGGTAATAAATTCTGTTTGGAATAAATCATCAATATTTTCTCGATAATTTTGATAGTCATTAATTTCAGACTCAGGAAACTCACGTAATGAATTAATATCTACTGAGGACTCACGTGTTAAAGCAATTTCTCCAGTTCTAACTAGTTGTAAGATTTTATATTTTTCCAATATTTTCTGAAGTGCTGCAATTTTTCCATTATCTGCTGTCACTTCCAAAATAATAGTAGAATTTGTTACTTCAATAATTTTAAATCTAAATATTTTAGCAATATTAAAAATTTCTACTCTTTCGATTACATTTATTTGAATCTTTATTAAAAGTAATTCTCGATGAATACTAGGTATGTAAGTTATATCCTCCACGTTTACAACATGAAGTAATTTTCGTAATTGTTTTGTTAACTGTGAAGCATGATCACTACCATCTTTTTGGTTAGTTAATACTATTATTATTCGTTCATAATATTTTCTTTCACATTGGCCTATTGTAATACTTTCAATTTGAAACCTTCTTCTGGTTAATAAACTGATAATACGAGCTAGCCCCCCAGCATCTTTTTCAACTAAAACAGAAATAGTTCTTTTCATAATTATTTTAAGTATTATTTTAATTAATTTTTTTAGGAGTAAAGTAAAAAAAGGAAAATATTCCTTTTTTTAATTAAAACTCTTTTACCTAGTTACTTCTACTATATTTGAAAAAGCTGTTGGATCTAAAATAGCTAATTGTGATAGCATTTTACGATTTAAAAGAATTTTTGCTCGTTTTAAATTATGAATAAATCTACTATAATTTAAGTTATATTGTCTAGTTGCAGCATTTATTCTTATAATCCATAATTGACGAAAGATTCTTTTTTTCTCCTTTCTTCCAATATACGAATAAACCAGACTTTTTATTACCTGTTGATTTGCTATTCTAAATATACTGGATTGAGCACCACAAAATCCTTTTGCAAGCTTCAAGATCTTATTTCTACGTTTCCGAGCAACATTTCCTCTTTTAACTCTAACCATTAATAATATTATTATTTAAATTTTTAACAAATTAACATTTTTCGTATTGCTTTTGTGTCTGAATAACTTACTACAACTTTATTTCCCAAATTTCTTTTTTGTTTAGGAGATTTTTTCTCTAAAAGGTGACCTTTAAATGCTTTTCGTCTAATAAACTTTTTTTCTCCAATAAGTTTATAACGTTTTTTTGCTGATTTTTTAACTTTAAGTTTTGGCATGATTAGATTTTTTATAATATTTATATATAGATAAATGAAATTATCAATTGTTAATATAATTAACTATTATATTATAGTTTGTTAACAATTGATAATATTAAATTATTTTTGAAACAAAAATAAAAAAAATTCAGCGAAAATTTTTTACAAACTAAAGGTAAATCGTTTCATCGCCAGGTTCCCAATCAACTGGACAAGCTTCATCTGGATTCTCAATCACATATTGAACAGCTTGTAAAATTCTTAGAGTTTCATCTACACTACGTCCAACTGATAAAGTGTTTGTGGTTGAATATTGGATTATTCCTTTTTTATCAATAATAAATAATCCTCTTAAGGCGGAGCCTGAACCGGGGTCTAGAACATTATAAGAATTACTAATTTCTTTTTTTAGATCGGAAACTAAAGGATATTTTAAAGGTCCTAAACCTCCTTCATCACGGTTAAGCTGAAGCCAGGCCAAATGTGAATATTTACTATCGACAGAAACCCCCAAAATTTCAGTATCAAGACGACGAAATTCTTCAAACCGATCACTAAATGATGTTATTTCTGTCGGACAAACGAAAGTAAAATTTAAGGGATAAAAAAATAAAACAACATATTTTTTATTTCGATATGATGATAGTCGAACTCGAGATAATTCTTCATCAAAAACAGCTTCTGCTTCAAAATCAGGAGCTAATTTTCCAATTTGTGCACTTGCTTGTGTATTAGTATACATAAAAATATTTTCCTTTAAATTTAAAAAGGATAAAGAATAAAATGATTGTAATTTATGCGACTGTCACCCATGTTTTTTTTGAATCAATAGGTTTTAAAAAATATAGAAATAGTAAATTTTTTTACTATTGTATAATAATGAAAAATACGTTGTAAAAAGAAAAATGAGTCTTGTAAAATATGTCCATAATGTTTCTCTTGTTTAGTATCAATTTCGATTAAGGCTAAATTCGCATTAGCACAATCATCTAACCATTTGAAAAAAGAAGGATGCTCAACATCCAAAATAACAGGAAATAAACGCCCAGTCATTTGATTTGTTTTTTTAATAACATGAATATCAAATTGTCTGGCATCTAATCCCAGAGTTGCATAAAAACTACTTCTTTGTAAATCATTTAGATACATAGTTGCAAATACTGATAATAAAAAGAATCGACACCAAAGTTTAGCAATAGTATTATTTAGTAAATTAGGCTGAGATTTTAAAATAGCAGCAAAAAAATCACCATGTCTATTTTCATCTTGGCACCAACTTTCGAAAAATCTAAATATTGGATATATACGGTATTCAGGATTATTTTCTAGATGTCTATGAATTGTTATATAACGCCAATAGCCAATTTTTTCTGATAAATAAGTCGCATAAAATATAAATTTCGGTGAAAAGAATGTATATTTACGACTTTTTGTTAAAAATCCTAAATCTAAAGTTAAATTAAAGTCACTTAATGCTTTATTTAAAAATCCAGCATGTCGAGCTTCATCTCTAGACATAAAAGCAAATCCTTCAGCTAGTAGAGGATTTTTTGTTTTTAATTTTCTAGATAATTCCTTATATAGTAAAAACCCCGAAAATTCTGCCGTACATGATCGCTCTAAAAACTCTGTGATAAGAGATTTTGTTTTTTTATCAAAATGTGCCCAAGATTGATTAAACTCTTGATCACGTATGAAGTGATGCTGATTATAATCTTTGCGAAATTCTTCTACTATAGATTCAATTTCTAATTTGTTTGAAGAAATATCTAAATCTGACATTTCATTGAAATTAGTCGTATAAAAACGTGGTGTTAATAAAGACTCACTTGCTGGAGTTTTCGTTTTAACTTCAGATTTTTTCTCTATACCTATATTTCCGTTTTTATTAGAACCTTTTTTATCATTTATTAGCATAACTTTTAGTTCTCCTTAAACTAAAAAAAATAATTTTAATGAATTTAATTATCAATTTATCTTCCAATCTAGTACATTAATGTTAATTATACCTCCTTATAAAAAATTCGATTTATTCAACTCTATCCTTTTAGAATATTTAAATAAATTTATTATAGGGTATAATTATCTTAATAAATAATTATAGTACGAATAATTGATTGAAAATTACTATTAATTAAGAACTATTAATCATTTTGATACCTCCCTCTAAGTTACTTAATAAGTATAATTCAAAATTTTAAAATAGAGCAAATTTTTAATAAATATATAATCATAAACTGAGTTTTTGAAAATAATATCATTTTATTGAATTGATTTTGACCTAAAGTTAAAGTAAAGTATATAATAAAACTTATATTGATTATATATAATTAAAAATTAAGGAATACTCATGGATATAATCAGCTTAGGTTGGGCCACAATTATGATGATATTTACGTTTTCTCTTTCATTAGTTGTTTGGGGTCGTAATGGATTTTAAAATAATATAATATAAACTTAATTATAAGGATACAAAATTTATGGGTGGAGAAATCTTGTCAATTAGTGCTTTATGTTTTAGTATGGTAATTATTGGATTATCTCTTGGATTTTTATTGCTAAAAGTACAAGGGGAATGATAAAGTAAATTAAAATAATCAATAATAAATAAATTATTAATTTTATTATCTTTATCATTCATATTAAATTAAATATATAGATTAACAAAAATTATATGAATATTCTTAGTACATTGTCAATCTTAACTAATCTTATATTAATTTTGGTTATACTAATTAGAAGTCCTAATGAGCAAAGTTTACAGGAAAATTTGAATCCTTTTAAACTCTTCGAAAGCTCAAGTAAAGCCGAAAAATCAATTGATAAATTAATTCAAGTACTAACGTTTTTCTATTTTGTTATAGCTCTTATTTATACAATTCGAAATTATTTTTAAAAAATGAATAATATAGATAAGATTGATTTAAAATTTATAATAATTTTATTATAAATTAACTTTTAATATTATAAATGATCTAAAAAGGATAGGGGCTGTATTGGTTTCGACATTTATAATTAAATTAATTAATAAGCAGATTTTAAAATTAAAATTTAATATAATTGCAAATAATATTATTAATTTTAATAAGAACCAAGTCTTTGCATAAATTTCTTAAGTTTCAATATCAATTAAATTGATAATATTTAATTGAAGTAGGAAAAATATTACTTCCCCCTAAACTTTACAAAATTTTAGTTCTGGTTATATAATTTGTGTTATTAAAATAGAATGGTAAGTTCTTACTTGTTCATATATATATACCATCACTTTTGTTATAATTCCATTATTTTAAAATAATGAAATTATAACTAAATCTGTGATAATGTTAATTAAATCAATAATTATTTTAAATGGACGTGGGTTCGAATCCCACCAGCTCCTTTTTTAAGCTAAATTTAATATAACTAGTATTAAAAAATTTTTCTCGTAAATTTTATATGTTATTTTAATTTAGTAAAAAATCAAATTTTTGCATTTGTGGCCGAGTGGTTGAAGGCAACGGACTCATAATCCGTCTTCTTATTAGAACAACGCTGGTTCGAACCCAGCCGGATGCAATCTATTTTTTTGGGAATCTTTGTTTTAATCGACTTCCTTTACCAACAATATTACGTAAATAGTATAATTTTGATCTTCGGACACGAGATGATTTTATTATCTCAATAGATTCAAATTTAGGAGAATGAATTAAAAATTTTCTTTCCACTCCAATACCTTGAAATACTTTTCGAACTGAAATTGTTAAATTAATACCGCTATTATTTTTAGCGAGAATAATACCTTGATAATATTGAATTCTTTCTTTATTACCCTCTTTAATTCTAACTCCAATTTTTACCGTATCACCTACAAATATTTTTGCTATATCTTTTTTAGTATAAGTTTTTTCAATAAAACTTATAATCTTATCATTTGATATTAATGATGTTTGTTTCAAATTTAAGTTTTTCATAGATTTATGAATTTATATAATATTTTATTAAAAGATAATTAAAACAAAAGTTTGGATATAATAAATTTATATTATTCAAACTTTATACTAATACAGTATAATCTAAAAGAAGTAATAAATGATCGGTTTAATAATCTGATGAAAAAAATTTTTATCCTGAATAAATTCTAATATTAATTTTTTTGGGTTTACAAAATTTTAAAATACATTATATTATATATATATTATTATAAGTGTATTAATTATTATATAATGTATATTACTATTACCTAATATATCCTCTAAAATATCTTATTAACTAATTACTATATTCAATTAAAGAAATCAATTATTTTTCATAAATTATCTAATAAAGACTTATGGCCCATAAAAAAGGTGCAGGAAGTACAAAAAATGGTCGTGATTCTAACTCAAAGCGTCTTGGTGTTAAATGCTTCCAAGGTCACTCTGTTCAAGCTGGATCTATTTTAATTAGACAAAGAGGTTTAAGTTTCAAACCAGGCCAAAATGTAGGAATTGGAAGAGATTATACTTTATATGCTTTGAAAACTGGATTAGTTTCATTCAAAAAAAATAGTAAACAAACATGTATATCAGTTTCAGTTTAATTATTTTTAAAATAATTAAGTGAACTATAGATTGAATTTAATAATAACTATATTATGTATTATAATTTAATATATATCTAATATTCATTTTGGCTTTATATTTAATTAATTTTTATTATTTTAAATTAAAAACTATTTATAATCTATTTCTAGAATTTTATATGGTTCAAGAAAATATATTCTATTAATAAAAAATAAAGAAAAAAATTATGACACCATCTTTAACAAATTTTTTATCTAGCTTAATCGCTGGGGGTCTTATTGTAGTTTTACCAATTAGTTTAGCATTATTCTTTGTTAGTAAAAAGGATGCTTTAATTCGTGTACCACCAAAAAAATAATGATAAAAATATAGAGTATTCTTTACCAAAAGATTACTCTAATTAGATTTTAATATACTTATATATAATTAATATTATCGTTTAATTATTTATAAGTATATAGTAAAGAAGTTTTATCTATAAAAATAACGAGACTTTAATTCTTAGCCTTTCATTAAAACAGTTTCTTTATTTTTTGTCCATTTCATTAATAAAATTAACAAAGGTGTAATAAAATAATTAGCTTTATTATTGAAAGTCTTTAAATTAATTAATGAAATTTTGTTCAAAAAAATTCACTTTTAGAATTCTATTAAATCATTGATCTTATTACACCCCAATCGTAAGATGAGTAGTAAAGATAGGGTTTTATTTTATATAATTAATAAAATTTTTTTAAAAATTTATAATTTTTGATGATATAATAATTTATTTAAGGTTTACTTTTTTATGATAAACATAGTATTTGGAGCAAATTTTCTTTTAGGTCTAATCATAATTTTAGGTGTTTTAATTTTATACTTTTTAAGAGTCGTAAGACCAGAACTTTCACGTGATGAAGATATTTTTTTTACAACATTAGGATTAATATATGGTTCAATTTTGATTATCCATGGTTGGCGACTTGATCCAATATTATTGTTTAGTCAGGTTCTTTTAGTTAGTATTGCTATATCAGCGGGGTGGGAAAATATAAGACTTAGAGGTCTTATTGCTAAAAAAATAAAAGATCAATTAAAATTACCAGAAGTTTATTCTAATAAACATAAATAAAATCTATTGATTCTTATTGCTTTTTTGTTTCATTAATAAAATATTTTATAGATTTAATTTAGTATGCTAGTATGTTAAAAAAATTTTTTTTAGGTTTAACTATTGCTTGTTTAGCAAATTTAGCTAATTCTTCAGTTTTAGCTATCGAACTAGATGAAGCAACAAGAACAATAACAGTAAGTAGTGATGGGAAAACAACAGTTTTAACTCCTGAACAAGTTAAACGAGGTAAACGTCTATTTAATTCAAGTTGTGGTCAATGTCATGTAGGTGGAATAACGAAAACAAATCCAAACTTAGGTCTTGATACTGAAGCATTAAGTTTAGCGACTCCATCTCGTAATAATATTAATGGGTTAGTTGATTACATGAAAAATCCTATGACTTATGATGGTTTAGAATCAATTGCAGAAATTCATCCAAGTATTAAAAGTGCAAACATTTTTACGAGAATGCAATCATTAAATGAAAATGATTTAGTTGATATTGCAGGCCATATATTGTTACAACCAAAAATTGTTTCTGAAAAATGGGGTGGTGGAAAAATTTATTATTAATTAAAAAATTGAAATAGTAAAGATTTTTAATCTCTTATTGCTATATTAAAAAAATAATAGATTTTTATTTTGTTAAATTAAAAAATACTCTATACTGAGAATTATTAATGAAAAATTTTTTTTTTGGTTTCTTTATTACTTGTGTAACTCTTATTGGTTTTCAAACTCCAGTTGAAGCAGTAGATATTAATAACGGTTCACAAATTTTTACTGCTAATTGTTCAGCTTGTCATAGTGGTGGAAATAATGTTATCATGCCTGAAAAAACATTAAAAAAAGATGCATTATCCGATAATAAAATGGATAGTGTTAAAGCTATTACTTATCAGGTAACAAATGGTAAAAATGCTATGCCAGCTTTTGGTGGTCGATTATCGGATGAGGAAATTGAGGACGTTGCTAATTTTGTTTTATCTCAATCTGAGAACGGTTGGAACTAAAAAATTTGAGGTTATAATTTAAAATTTATATTTTCACGTCATTCTATTTATTTGGTTTTCATCTCTAAAATTATTTTTTAGTTGAAAACCTAATATTTTATAAAAATATTATCACTTTTAAAAATTTTCTTATTTTAACTATCCCTATGAGTAAAAAAATATTATATCAAGATCAAGCACGACAAGCATTAGAGAAAGGAATGCAAGTATTAGTTGAAGCTGTTTCAGTCACTTTAGGACCTAAAGGAAGAAATGTTGTTTTGGATAAAAAACATGGTTCACCGCAAATTATTAATGATGGAGTAAGTATAGCAAAAGAAATTGAATTAAAAGATAATATTTTTAATACTGGGGTCTCATTAATAAGACAAGCAGCTTCTAAAACGAATGATGTGGCTGGCGATGGTACAACCACAGCAACAGTTTTAGCTTACGCTATTGTAAAAAAAGGTATGAAAAATGTAGCTGCAGGATCAAACCCAATCTCCTTAAAGTTTGGATTAGAAAAGGCTACAAAGTATTTAACAAATCAAATTTTAGACTATGCCCGTCCTATTGAAAATAATACGGCAATAGAACAAGTAGCTACAATTTCTTCTGGTAATGACAAAGAAATTGGTGCTATGATCGCTAAAGCCTTAAAGACGGTAGGACGTGATGGTATTATTTCACTTGAGGAGAGCAATAATACATTTATTGAATTAGCAATAACTGAAGGAATGAGATTAGATAAAGGATTTATTTCTCCCTACTTTATTACAAACCCTGAAAAAGGAGAAGCTAACTATGATAATCCTTTAATTTTGATTACTAATAAAAAGTTGACTCTTGTTCAACAAGATTTAATTCCTATTTTAGAAAAGGTTGCTTTTACTAAAAAACCATTATTAATAATTGCTGAAGATATTGAAAAAGAAGCTTTATCAACCTTAGTTCTTAATAAATTAAGAGGAATTGTTAATGTTGTTGCAATTCGTGCTCCAGGGTTTGGAAATTTCCGTAAATCCTTATTAGAAGATATTGCAATTTTAACTGGTGGTACATTAATTACAGAAGAAGTAGGTTTACGCTTAGATAGTATTGAATTAGATTTATTAGGTAAAGCTTCAAGAATAACGGTTACAAAAGACTCTACAACTATTATAACTGAAGGTAATATTGATAGTATTAAAAATCGATGTGAGCAATTAAAAAAACAAATGACAATGAATGAATCAGCATACGATATTGAAAAATTAAAAGATCGGATTGCTAAACTTTCAGGTGGAATCGCAGTCATAAAAGTTGGGGCAGTTACAGAAACAGAAATGAAAGATAAAAAATTAAGACTTGAAGACGCTATTAATGCCACACGTGCTGCAGTTGAAGAAGGTGTAATACCTGGTGGGGGATCAACATTAACTCATTTATCTACACCATTAAAATTATGGGCAAAGCAAAATTTAAAAGATGATCAATTAATTGGAGCCTATATTTTAGCTGATTCCATCAAAGAACCATTAAAAAGGATTGCCGAAAATACAGGTAAAAATGGTAGCGTTATTACTGATTTAGTAGAAGAAAATCATTTTGAGTTTGGTTATAATGCTGAGATAAATCAGTTTGGAGATATGTTTGATTATGGTATAGTTGATCCTGCAAAGGTAACTCGTTCAGCATTACAAAATGCAATTTCTATTGCTAGTATGATTTTAACAACGGAATGTATAGTGGTTAGCAATAAAACAAACTAATTAATAGAGTTATTAGACTATGAGTCTTAAATCGGGATTGACGGGACTCGAACCCGCAACTTTCACCGTGACAGGGTGATACTCTAACCAAATTGAGATACAACCCCATTAAATTATTTAATTTATATAATATTTATTGTATAACAAAATACAAAATATTATATATCCATTATTACATTATAAAACCATCCTGTCAATATTGGATTATATAGAATAGAAATTTTTAACCCTAAATTGAATTTGCTATGTTCATTAAAATATTATTATATTGATATAGTTATAATAAATAATTAACAATTAGGCTCTGTAGCTCAGTGGTTAGAGTAGGGGACTCATAAGCCCTTGGTCGCAGGTTCAAATCCAGCCAGAGCTATTGTTATGGTGAGATGGCTGAGTGGCTTAAAGCGTTAGATTGCTAATCTATTGTACAAATATTCTTTGTACCGAGGGTTCGAATCCCTCTCTTTCCTATTTTTTTAATGGATTTCTTTATTCAAGTTCGGTTTTCCTACCATTTTTCTGTTCGGTTTCCCTACTTATAAATTAGTCTTAATTATTATATCATATATTATTATATCATATATTAATGAGGAAGTTTTATAATAATTAATAGTTCAAAGATCAAGACAATCATTAATTTATTATAGATAGAAAAATTTTATTATTTTTTATTTAATTATTTATAAGGAGATCTAACTATGTCTGAAGAAAAAAAAAGTGTTGAAGATGAAAAAGTAACTGAAAACGAGACTACAAATACACCTAGTAAAGGTAAAATTTTTGGGGTTGACCTTGGTACTACTAATTCAGTTGTAGCAATTATGGAAGGTGGATCCCCTACTGTAGTCAGTAATACAGAAGGCCTTAGAACAACACCATCAATTGTAGCATATACAAAAAACCAAGATCTATTAGTTGGGCAAATTGCTAAAAGGCAAGCGGTTATTAACCCTGAGAACACTTTTTCCTCTATAAAACGTTTTATGGGGTCAAAATACAGTGAGCTTAGTTTAGAGTCAAAAGAAGTTTCTTACAAACTTGTTGGCGATAATAAAGATAATGTCAAAATTATTTGTTCTAATTTAGAAAAACAATTTAGCCCTGAAGAAATATCTTCGCAAATATTAAGAAAATTATCAAATGATGTTAGTTTATATATGGGACAAACTATTAATGAAGCAGTTATAACAGTTCCAGCATACTTTAATGATGCACAACGACAAGCAACAAGAGATGCCGGTAGAATTGCAGGTTTAGAGGTTAAAAGGATCATAAATGAACCAACAGCAGCTTCATTAGCTTACGGTCTAGAGAAAAAAAATAATGAGTTAGTTATTATTTTTGATTTAGGAGGTGGTACTTTTGATGTTTCCCTGTTAGAAGTGGGAGATGGAGTTTTTGAGGTTTTATCTACTTCAGGTGATACTAAACTTGGTGGAGATGATTTTGATAAAAAAATTGTTACTTATATTCTTGATAAGTTCAAGCAAAAAGAAAATATTGATTTAAAATCAGATCCCCAAGCTTTACAAAGATTAACCGAAGCAGCTGAAAAAGCTAAGATTGAATTATCTAATTTATCAGAAACAAATATAAATTTACCATTTATTACAGCTAATCAAGATGGTCCGAAACATATTGAAGAAACTTTAACAAGAGCAAAATTTGAGGAGTTATGTGAGGATTTAATTAATCGTTGTCGATTACCTGTCGAAGCAGCTATAAAAGATGCTCGAGTGGAAAGAGAATCAATTAATGAATTAGTATTAGTCGGTGGATCAACACGTATTCCTGCCATACAAAACCTAGTTTCCGAAATTGTTGAAAAAGAAGCAAATCAAAGTGTAAACCCAGATGAAGTTGTAGCAATTGGAGCAGCAGTTCAAGGTGGAGTTTTAGCTGGTGAGGTTAAAAATATTCTTTTATTAGATGTAACACCTTTATCTCTAGGGGTCGAAACATTAGGATCATTAATGACAACGATGATACCTAAAAATACTACAATTCCGGTTAAAAAGTCGGAAACTTTTTCAACGGCAACAGATAATCAAGAAAGTGTTGATGTTGAAGTTTTACAAGGAGAAAGAAAATTATCTAAAGATAATAAAAATTTAGGTAATTTCAGGTTAGAGGGAATACCTGCAGCACCAAGAGGGGTTCCACAAATTGAAGTAACCTTTGACATTAATGCTAGTGGGATTTTAACTGTGACTGCAAAAGATAAAGGAACTGGTAAGACTCAACGTATTAATATCCAAAATGCTTCTAGTTTAGATAAAGAAGAAGTTGAAAGAATGATAAGGGAAGCTGAAGAGGCTTCTAAAACGGATAAAGAGAAAAAAGAAAAAATTGATTTAAAAAACCAAGCTGATTTAATTTGTTATCAAAATGAAAAACAGTTAAAAGAGTACGGAACAAAAATTTCTTCACAAAATAATGAAAATGTCGTAAATTCTATTAAGGAAATTCGTAGTATTTTAGAAAAAGAAGATTTTGATAATCAAAACTTAAAAGCAAAAATGGAAGAATTACAAAAATTATCTCAAATTATTGGAGAAGAAATAACAAATGCTGGTAATTCAGAATCACAACCACAATCGCAATCAAACTCTGATGATACAGTTATTGATACTGATTTTACAGAAGATTAATTGTTCTTCCTATTAACAAGCATATAGAAAATTTATTTGATATATATTTAATAATTGATATATAATTATTAATAAATAATTTTATTGGAGGCTTTTCATGCTTAGTTTATATTTTCTAAAACTATTTGTTTATACAATTGTTACTGGTTTTAGTTCACTTTTTATATTTGGATTTTTATCTAATGACCCATCAAGGAATCCAAACCGAAAAGATTTTGAATAAACGAACTTAAATTCTCACATTTTTGTAAAAATTTTTACAAAAAAATTTTTTTTTTTTTTTTTTTTTTACAAAAATGTGAGAATTTAAGTTCGTTTATTCAAAATCTTTTCGGTTTGGATTCCTTGATGGGTCATTAGATAAAAATCTATGTTATAATAAAAAAAACATAAATTGCGAGTGTAGCTCAGTGGTAGAGCGCAACCTTGCCAAGGTTGACGTCGCGCGTTCGAATCGCGTCACTCGCTACTATAATATCCTGCTTTATTTTATAATTTAATTATAGGAAAATAAAAAATTAAGTAAAAATTAAAGTATACTAGATCATAAATAAAGTAAATTTAATAAATTGCATGCTAAAACAAGATCCCCTAATTATTGGTAAAAAGGTTTTTAATTCTCGTCTTATCGTTGGTACGGGAAAATATAAAAGCTTAAAAGAAATGATTACATGCTTAAATAAAAGTGAAACAGAAATGGTTACTGTTGCTATAAGAAGATTGAATTTATTAAATATATCAGATAAAAATAGTTTATTAACAACAATCAATTGGGAAAAATTATGGCTTTTACCAAATACCGCTGGTGCAAAAACAACTGATGAGGCTATTAGGTTAGCATTTTTAGGGCGAGAATTATCTAAACGCCTAGGGCAAAGAGAAAATAATTTTATTAAATTAGAGGTAATATCAGATCCAAAATATCTTTTTCCCGATCCTATTGGGACATTAAAAGCTGCAGAATTTTTAGTAAAAAAAGGCTTCATCGTATTACCCTATACAAATACAGATCCTATATTAGCCAAACATTTAGAAGATGTTGGATGTTCTACAATTATGCCTTTGGGTTCTCCCATTGGGTCTGGTCAAGGTATCCAGAATGTTAATAATATTCAAATCATTATTGAAAATTCTAATATTCCTGTAATAATTGATGCAGGAATTGGTTCAGCAAGTGAGGCTTCCTTTGCTATGGAACTAGGTGCTGAAGCTGTTTTAGTAAATAGTGCCATTGCACAAGCGAAAAACTCAGTAATTATGGCAAAAGCTATGAATTTAGCTGTGCAAGCTGGAAGACAGGCTTATTTAGGAGGTAAAATGGATCCTTGTAAATTTGCTCAATCTAGCTCTCCAATAAAGGGGTCAAATTTTTTACGGCCATAGTAAAATAGTTTATAAGTTATTATCAATTTAAGATAATAATTTTTATTATTTTTTACTTGCAAGATTTTTAATTTTTACTATATCATAATAGTTATAATCATTTCATACGATAATCTATAATTGTTTTTAATCATTATAAATATAAATAAATTTAATAATAATGAATATTTCGAACAAATTTTTTAATACCTTAATTACTTTTTTTTAAATCTCGAGTAGAAAAAACAATTGATAGAGAAATGATTGAAGGATTTACAATTCCCGAATCAAGGCCTTCAATAACTTACTATTTTATCATAGCTAGTAATCAATTCCTATTAGTCGATGAACCAGTTGAAGAAATTTTTCGTGAAAGAATACAATACTGTCGTCGGCTTCAAAAACCTAAAGATTTCTGGTTTATATCATCACCAGAATTTTTAGAGTCACCTCAACTGATAGATATAAAAACAAAATTATCTGAAGCTAACTTAGTAAAAGATAATTGTTCCGCCGTTGTTTCTCCTAACCAACTCTTTATTACCTGGTTAAAATTACGATTTCAAAATGTATTAATAGGTAGTTTTATAGCTCCTAATGAAGATATTATGAGTCCATTAGAATATAAATGTAGAGTTATGGATCTATTATATGAAGAAAAAATTTCTCGTTGATCAATTAATATAATAATATTCAGGATTTTTAATAAGTAAAAAAGATTTTCTAAGTGAAATAATTCTTATTTTACTTATATTAAAATTAAAGCTGATATAAAATTTCATATTTAAAAAAATTAATGATAAAAATATTTTCAAAATTAAATAATATTTGGGATGAATATCGACTTATACTAAATTCAATTAATGATGTAGAAAAAGATTTAACCCAATTAAGTGATAGTGAATTAAAAAGTAAAACTTTTAAACTTAAATATTTTGCTTCGCAAAATAATAATATAGATAAACAGATTTTAGCTGAAAGCTTTGCATTAACACGAGAGGCTGCTAAAAGAACAATTAATTTAAGACATTATGATGTTCAAATTTTAGGTGGATTAGTTCTGCATGAAGGTAAAATAGCTGAAATGAAAACAGGTGAAGGAAAAACACTTGTTTCAACTTCACCAGCTTTAGCTAATGCTTTATCTAGTAATGGTGTCCATATAGTAACTATAAATGATTACTTAGCCAAACGTGATGCAGAATGGATGGGTCAAATACATCGACTATTAGGTTTAGAGGTTGGTCTTATACAATCTGATATGCCAACTTCTTCTCGTAAAATAAATTATTCAAGAGATATTACTTATGTAACGAATGTTGATCTAGTCTTTGATTTCCTAAAAGATAATATGGTAACCGATAAAAAGGAATTAGTACAAAAACCTTTCAATTTTTGTATTATTGATGAAGTGGATTCAATTTTAATTGATGAGGCTCGAACTCCATTAATCATTTCTCGCGAATCTAATTTAATGGTAGATAAATATTTTAAGGCTAATGAAGCTTCTAAATATTTAGAAAATAAAAAACACTTCGAAATTGATGAAAAAGCAAAAAAAATAAGTCTAACGGAGAAGGGTTTAGCTCGTACTAAAACTTTATTAAATGTTGATAGTTTATATAATATTCAAGATCCTTGGATCCCTTATATTTTAAATTCTTTAAAAGCACGCTATCTTTTTTTTCGCGATGTCCATTACATACTAAAAAATAATGAGATTATAATTATTGATGAGTTCACTGGCCGTATCATGGAAGGTCGAAAATGGGGGGATGGTTTACATCAAGCTATTGAAGCAAAAGAAAATATTCAAATATTAAAAGGAAGTGAAACATTAGCTTCTATCACTTATCAAAATTTTTTCCGATTATATCCTAAAATTTCAGGTATGACCGGGACAGCTAAAACTGAAGAATTAGAGTTTGAAAATATATATGAATTATCCGTTTCTGTTTTACCTACTTATGAAAAAATGAAACGTAAAGATAATTCTGATTTAATTTTTATAGATGAAATAAGTAAATGGCGAGCTATTGCTCAAGAATGCTTAAAAATGTATTCTACAGGTCAACCAGTATTAGTTGGTACAACAACAATCCAGAATTCAGAAATAATATCACAACTATTAAAAACATATAATATACCTCATCAATTACTAAATGCTAAGCCTGAAAATATAAAAAGAGAATCCAAAATTGTTGCCCAAGCTGGATGTCTAAATTCTATAACTATTGCAACAAATATGGCAGGGCGTGGTACTGATATTCTCCTGGGTGGTAATCCCGAGTTTAAAGCTGTTGAGTCAACTTATTTTATTTTAAAAAAACTAATAGATGAAGATAATTTTTTTGTTCCAGGTATTAATTTAATAAATTTAAAAAGGGCTTTAAAAAAAAATCCAAAATTACTTAGTTATTTACAAAATAATTTAGATACACTTTTAACAGTTCTTGATGTCTCAAAAAAAAAATTAAATCTTTTAGAAAAATTTATATTAGATTTACATGATCAATTATTAATTAAATACAAACAAAGACAGCAAGACGAATCTAAAATCGTTAAAGCATTAGGGGGGCTTTATGTAATTGGAACTGAACGACATGAATCAAGAAGGATTGATAATCAATTGCGAGGTCGCTCTGGAAGGCAAGGTAATCCAGGAAGTTCAAGATTTTTTTTAAGTTTAAATGATCCATTAATTAGGGTTTTTGGAGGAGAAAAAATTCAGGACACAATGAAAAAATTAAAAATTGATAATGAAATATTAGACTCTAAATTTTTATCCGATTCTTTAAATTCAGCTCAACAAAAAGTTGAAGGTTTTCATTATGACCAGAGAAAAACCTTAAATAAATATGATCAAGTTTTAGATAAGCAACGAAAAGTTATTTATTATTTGAGAGAGAAAGTACTTTCTACTACTGTTATGAGGGATCTAGTTATGGAATTTAGTGAGGGATTTCTTGATGATTTTATTGAATACTTAGATTCTCAAAATCAGCAAGGTAACGATATTACTTTGAGTAAGCGTATGCTAAAATTATTAAATCGTTTATCAATATCTAATGGTATAATTTATAATAATGTATATAAGTTACCTAAATTACGAAAATTTCTTTATGAACATTTATGGTCAAGTTATACTTGTAAAGAATTCCGTTATAGTTGTTCAACTGATTCAAGAGTATTAGATCGTTATAATCAACTTATATTTTTCAAGTATATTGATTTTTATTGGTATAAGCATTTAGAAAATATGAATTTTTTACTTGATGCTACGAGTTGGGAGTCATATGCTCAAAAAGATCCTTTTCTTAAATATGATGAACGAGCAACAAACCTATTAAATTTAACTTTAAAAGATTGCAGAGATTCGATAATATTTGAAATTTTTATTTCCAATATTATTTTAACTGATACTAATTAAAATAATTTTGATTAGAAACTCTGTACAAATTTTCCTATTTATGTTATTATGATCTTATCATTTATAATTTATAATATATTAAACTAATATGACAAAAAGAACGTTAGGTGGGACAAAGAAAAAAGCTATTGCTGTTTCTGGGTTTCGAGCTCGCATGAAAAGTAAGCAGGGATGTAAAGTGATAAATAATCGTAGACGAAAAAAGAGAAAAAATTTAAGTATTTAGAAATTAGTAATTTATAATTATACAATTTGTATGAGGGCAAGATAATGAATTTTCAAGAAGAATTTCTAATTTTATTAAAAGCACGTTATCCTATTATTTATATGCTAACTATTGAAGAAGATCGATTAGAATATACAATTCGTAATATTATTATTAATAAAAGTTATAGTAATCTATATGTTTGGGATTTTATTGAAGGTTATAAAATAAATCCTATAAAAAAAGAATTTGGAAAAAGAAATCCACTCGAAGCTTTAGAATTTATTACTAAAATAAATTCACAAACACCCAGTATTTTTATTCTAAAGGATTTTAAAAGATTTTTAAAAGATCTAACAATTTCTAGGAAATTAAGAAATATAATACAATTACTAAAAGTTCAACCTAAAACAATAATTATTATTGATTCTGAAGTTCAAATACCTAATGAACTTAAAGATCATATTACAATTATAAAATTTGATTTACCAACCCCTAAAGAAATAAAAAATGAGTTGGGACGTCTAACAAAAAATTTAACCTTACAAGGTCAATTATCTCAAAGAATTTTAGAAAAAGTAATTCAAGCCTGTCAAGGGTTATCTTTAGAAAAAATTCGAAGAGTTTTAGGAAAAGCAATTGTTATTTATAAACAAATTGATCATCATTCTATCCCTATAATTTTAGGAGAGAAACGTCAGGTAATTAGTCAAACTGAGCTTTTAGAGTTTTGGTCAGTTAAAGCTTCATTAAAAGATGTTGGAGGGGCCTATAATTTAAAACAATGGTTAAATGCTAGGACTGAAATATTTTCCGAGCAAGCTATAAATTATGGTTTAGTAACTCCCAAAGGAGTATTAATAATTGGAATGCAAGGTAGCGGGAAAAGTTTAATTGCTAAAGCTGTTGCCTACGAATGGAAATTACCTCTATTGCGATTAGATGTAGGGAGATTGTTCGCCGGAGTTGTCGGAGAATCAGAATCACGAGTTCGTGAAATGATCGCTATTGCTGAATCATTAGCACCTTGTGTCTTGTGGGTAGATGAAATTGATAAGGCATTTAGTGATTCTGAACAAAATTTTGATAGTGGTACAACAACACGTGTTTTAGCTACTTTTGTAACTTGGTTAGGTGAAAAAACTATTCCTGTTTTTGTAATTGCTACTGCTAATGATATTTATTCTTTACCAGTTGAAATTTTAAGAAAAGGTCGATTTGATGAAATATTTTTCCTAACTATACCTACAGTAGATGAAAGAAAACTTATTTATGAAATACATTTAAGACGTTTTAGACCTGATACTTGGTATACTTACGATAGTAAAAAATTAAGTAGAAAAGCTCGTAAGTTTTCTGGTGCTGAAATTGAGCAGACAATTATTGATGCTATGTATGTTGCATTTAGTGAACACAGAGAATTTACAACTAATGATATTTTAGTAGCTATTAAAGAAACTATCCCAATTCTTGAAATGGATCCTTTGCGTACAGAAATGATACAAAACTGGGCTTCATCAGGTAAAATTCGCTCAGCTTAAATTTTGATTAAAGTTATTAAATTCTGTTAATATAAAATCATTATTAATTTTTGTATAATGAAACGTTTTTTTAAATACTTGGCAAATTTAAAATTAGCTATCATAATTTTATTGGTTATTGCAGTAGTTACTAGTATTGGTTCTATTATTGAGCAAAATAAAGAATTACAATTTTATCAGGATAATTATTTTACGATAATTTTTGGTATACCATTTTGGAAAATTCTTCTTTTTTTAGGCTTTAATAATATTTATGGAACTTGGTGGTTTTTATTGTTACTTAGTCTTTTAGGTATTTCATTAGGTTGTTGTACTATTATTCAGCAGCTACCAACCTTGAAATTTTCACGACGATATTATTTTTATAAGCAAGTAAATCAGTATAACAAATTAGCTTTTAAAATAAATGGGAGTAAAGTTTTTCCAAGTCATTTAAGTTATACATTGATAAACAAAGACTACTCTCTTTTCCAGCAGTCGAATAGTTTTTACGCCTATAAAGGATTAATAAGTAGAATTGGACCTATTATTGTCCATTTTAGTATTATTTGTGTTTTATTAGGAAGTACTTTGGGTGCTTTAAATGGTTTTAATTCTCAGGAATTGATTCCTAAGACAGAACTTTTTCATATACAGAATGTTATAAAAAATGGACTTTTTTCACCAATACCTCAAAAAACGTTTCGTGTTAATGATTTTTGGTCTATCTATAATTCTACTGGTTCTATTAAACAATTTTATACTGATATTTCAGTTTTAAATGGTCGAGGTGGAGAAATTCAGCGAAAAACTATTTCAGTTAATAATCCTCTATTATTAAAAGATCTATTGATATATCAGACTGATTGGGGTATATTAGGTTTACGATTAAAGTATACTCAAAAAAACACTTCTGGAATAACTATTCAATTACCAATATCAAAAATCAATAATTCAAATCAAAAAGTTTGGATTAGTTCAATACCTCAAATTAATAAAGCTTTAAAGCCGATTGTTGTACTCATAAAGGATAATCGAGGACAAGTTAGTTTATATACTGATCAAGGGAAATTTATAAAAAATATAAATATAGGTGATAATTTTTATAATATTGAGTCGAATGATTTTAATTTAATCGATATTATTTCTTCAACTGGGATACAAATAAAATCTGATCCAGGTATTAAATTAATTTACTTTGGTTTCTTTTTTTTAATGCTAAGTAGTTTAATCAGTTATATTTCATTTTCAGAATTTTGGCTACTATATTTTCCAAGCAAAGTAATTTCAGGTGGAAAAACAAATCGTGCAAAAGTTAAATATAATCTTGAATTTTTAAAATTTAAACAATCTTTTTTTAGTTAATCAGTTTGTAGTTACACTTTATTAAATTAAATATTTTTAACTTCTTTATACTATACTATTGCTATGATGAAAATAAATCATTATTAATATTTTTTATAGATAAAGCTATGAAAAAATATTAATAATGATTTATAGCTTTTTTTATTCCATTATCATTAACTTTATCATAATAAAATTATATGTTTGAACAAATAAAGACAATAATCTTTGGGGTTTATTGGCTTGAAGTATGTATTTTTGTTGGATTTCTAAGTCTTGGTTTTCTTTTAGAACAAAAATTTAAATTTAAAAAACCTCGTAAATGGTTTCTTAAATTTAATGGTTTAATTATTCAGAGAGGGTTATCTATGTTAGCTTATTTTATTCCTTATTTAGATGTTGTTAATACTTATATACCATTAATCTCTCCGACTCATCCTTTTTTGGTTAGATTATTTTTACCTAATTTTATAGCAGATTCTGTTGAGATGATACAAAGGATACCATTTTTACCCTTTGTATATTTAATGTTAGGTTATGGTATTCTTATACGTTATAAAATACCAAAAGATAGGTTTGTTAGATTTAATATAATGTATGGTATATTAATAATATCCTTTCAAGGTATTCTTCATGAAATTTTTATTACATTTAATAATGTATTCTTTACAGATCCTGTAGATAAGGGAGAGTCAGCTTTACTAGCTTTTATTATTTGGATAATAATTTTTATTCCGTGTTTTTTACGTGCTCTTTTTGGAAAATATGAAGGTAACACTTTTATGCGTGAAGCAATAGAGGTGCACCTAGGTAGAGATGGTCCAGATTTTGTTTGGTGGGATAGAACTAAAAAAGATAAGGCACCTAAAAAACCAAAAAAATAAATAGGCCGAGTTGGATTTGAACCAACGTAGGTAAACCAGCGGATTTACAATCCGCCCCCTTTAACCACTCGGGCATCGACCCTACTGGTTAATTATAATATTATTAATATACTTGAACAACTTTTAAAACTTAGTATATTTCAACTTTCAATGCAGTTTTACTGAGATAAGTAAAAAAATATACTTTTTTAGGAAAACTGTATTATAATAATAGTATACATTAAAGTGTGATTCGATCGAACCATACGAGAATAATTAATAGTTTATTATTTTGAAATTTATTAATCTAATTATAATATTTTAATACCCTATGAAATTAGCTTATTGGATGTACGCCGGACCTGCTCATATTGGTACCCTTAGAATTGCAAGCTCTTTCAAAAATGTTCACGCTATTATGCATGCACCATTAGGTGATGATTATTTTAATGTTATGAGATCGATGCTAGAACGAAAACGTGATTTTACACCAGTAACAGCAAGTGTTGTGGATCGTCATGTATTAGCAAGAGGTTCACAAGAAAAAGTTGTTAATAATATTAGTAGAAAAGATAAGGAAGAAAAACCTGATTTAGTAGTTTTAACGCCAACTTGTACATCTAGTATTTTACAAGAAGACTTGCAAAATTTTGTTAACAGAGCTTCAATTGAAACACAAGCCGATGTCTTATTAGCAGATGTTAATCATTATAGGGTAAATGAGATGCAAGCTGCAGACCGAACTTTAGAGCAGATTATACAATTTTATATAAAAAAAGCTCAAAAAACTAATAAATTAGATACTACTAAAACATTAGAACCTTCAGTGAATATTATAGGATCTTTTAATTTAGCATTTCATAATCAACATGATATAGCAGAATTAAAAAGACTAATGTCTGATTTAAATATAAAAATTAATACTATTATACCTGAAGGAGCTTCAGTTCAAGAGTTAAAAAATTTACCTAAAGCTTGGTTTAATATAGTCCCATATAGAGAAATAGGATTATTAGCTGCGGAATATTTACAAAAAGAATTTGATATACCATTTATTGATACTACGCCGATGGGAGTAGTTGAAACAGCTAATTGCATAAGACAAATACAGTATATTTTAAATGATAATAACGCTAATGTTAATTTTGAAAAATATATTGATATACAAACTCGTTTTGTTTCGCAATCAGCTTGGTTTTCTAGATCTATAGATTGTCAAAACCTAACTGGTAAAAAGGCAATTGTATTTGGTGATTCAACGCATGCCGCAGCTATGACTAAAATCTTGACTAAAGAGATGGGGATTAATGTAGTTTGGGCTGGAACCTATTGCAAATATGATAAATCTTGGTTTGAAAAAGAAGTTGGTGATTTATGTGATGAAATTGTTATAACAGATGACCATAATTTAATTGGTGATTTAATAGCTAAGGTGGAACCTGCAGTTATATTCGGTACTCAAATGGAAAGACATGTTGCCAAACGTTTGAATATACCATGTGGTGTTATATCAGCTCCTGTTCATATTCAAAATTTTCCATTAAGTTATAGACCATTTCTTGGTTATGAAGGTGCTAACCAAATTGCTGATTTAATATATAATTCATTTACATTAGGTATGGAAGACCACTTATTAGAGATTTTTGGTGGTCATGATACAAAAGAAGTTTTAAGTGCTGGTTTATCAATAGATTTAGAAAAATCTACTATTGAATGGAATTTAGAATCTCAGGCAGAATTAACAAAAATACCAGGCTTCGTTAGAGGTAAAATTAAGCGTAATACAGAAAAATTTGCACAACAAAGAAATTTAGAAATTATTACTTTAGAGGTTATGTATGCCGCTAAAGAAGCTGCTTCTTAAGGTATATTTATTGACAATATTTAATGGATGTTGATATACTAGATAGTATATCAACTACTTACGGGACGTAGCGCAGTTTGGTAGCGTATCTGCTTTGGGAGCAGGGTGCCGCAGGTTCAAATCCTGCCGTCCCGATCTATAGGTAATTTTTATAATGATAACTTATATAAATGAAATGTATTTATTAATATGCGGAGTAGAGCAGTTTGGTAGCTCGTTGGGCTCATAACCCGGAAGTCGCAGGTTCAAATCCGGCCTCCGCTAAAATACTTATGTTAATATATAGGTATCTAAATTTATTAAATTTTCAAAGTAAATTTTTACATTTATTCAATGATGTCAATTTATCCTAGTAAATATATGCCTATCTTTGGTGGTAGTACTGGTGGTTGGTTACGTTCCGCAGAATTTGAAGAAAAATATGTAATTACTTGGAATTCGAGCAAAGAGCAACTATTTGAAATGCCAACTGCTGGAACAGCATTAATGCTTTTAGGGCAAAATTTATTATATTTAGCACGTAAAGAGCAATGTCTTGCCTTAGGAGCTCAATTACGTAAATTGAAAATAAAAGACTATAAAATTTATAGAATTTTCCCAGGTGGAGAAATACAATTCTTGCATCCAAAAGATGGTGTTTTTCCAGAAACATCAAATGAAGGTCGAACACCTGTAGGTAAAAGAGATTTTTCAATAGGTAAAAATCCTAATCCTGCATCATTAAAATGGAAATAAATTTTTATCTAAATTAAATTTTAGGTTAGAGAATTAATAATCTTGATTATAATTACTAATTAATATTAGTTTAATCTTAATTAGTAATTATAATAATTTCAGGGTATCAATACTTATGGAGAGATGGCAGAGATGGTCGATTGCGTCTGATTTGAAATCAGATGAACGTTTACGCGTTCCGTGGGTTCGAATCCGACTCTCTCCTTATTATTACAGATAATATTTTTAATATTTGATTTTGATAACTTGCTTAAATTTAGTAGTATAATATATAATTATATTATTATTTTTTTAGGTATATTTATAAATGGCAAATAATAAATCGGCAAAAAAACGAATAAAAATTAATAAACGAAATAACATTCAAAATAATTCTTATAAGTCCCTAATGAAAACTTCGAAAAAAAATCATTTACTTTTACTTAAAGAATCAAGACCTAATGATACTAGTAATAGTAATTCTATTCAGAAGTCTTTTAAATTAGCAATTAGTAAAATTGATAGAGCAGTTAAAAAAAAAATTATTCATAAAAATACCGCTGCTCGAAAGAAAGCGAATCTATATAAGCAGACCTTTCTTTTTAAATAAAAAATAAAGGTTAACATTTATTTTCTATTTAATTATGTTTTTAATTTCCCATTTAGATATTCAGTTAATATATAATAAAAGTTTAAAAATATAATGAATAATATTTCAAAAGATAAAAATAGAAAATTTCCCATAGTACTTCCAGATTTATCTGAAATCCAACGAATAAGTTTTTGTTGGTTTTTAACTGAGGGCCTTTCAGAGGAATTGACCAACTACCCATCGATTTTAAATAAAAAAAGTGGAATCGAGCTAATAATTTATGGACAAGAATATAGAATATACTACCCCAGCTTTACCCTTTTAAACGCACTTCAAAAAAAAGGTAATTTTAATTTAAGGGTTTATGTTTTAATGTCATTAAAAAAAAATGAAATAATAGAAGATGAGGTTATACAACCAGAATACTTTTCCAAAAAGGAACGAGTTTTTTTTGGTGAAATTCCTTTAATGACTGAAAAAGGAACCTTTATTTTTAATGGGTGTGAAAGAGTTATCGTTAGTCAAATAATTCGAAGTCCTGGTTTATACTATAAAAGACTTGAAAAAGAGAAAAAAGTTTTTTATGAAGGGACGATTATTTCTAAACATGGGTCATGGTTAACTTTTGAATTAGAATATAATTTAATTTGGGTTAAATTTGATAAGCAATATAAAATACCTATAAATTGGTTTTTAGTTGGCTTTTCATTAGAGCAACAAGAAATTTATCAAACAATGCAAAATTATGATTTTCTTGAAAAAAGTATAAAATCACTCAATTTAGTCGTTTATGAGAAGATGTTCCAAAAAGCTGATTTTAGAGTTTTCAATAAAACTGTTTTGATGTCAGTTTTTAGGGTGAGGGAGTTAATAAATGATAGGATTTTAGATAAAAGCTTTTATGATCTTGGTGAAGTCGGTCGGATTAAGCTTAATAAAAAATTAGGGCTTAATGTCCCATTAAATATAAGAACATTAACTTCATTAGATGTTTTGAGATCTATTGATAAATTAATCTATATTAGTTTTTATAATGAGAAACTAGATGATATTGATAATTTAGAAAATAGAAGAGTTCGTTCGGTAGGTGAACTCTTACAGCTACAAGTAAGAGTAGCCCTTAATCGTATAAAAAAAACTATTACTACAAGTGAAAAGCTAACTTCGGATATGTTTCGAATTAGAAAAATTAAAAAACGAGGATCTAAAAAAATTAATAAAACGAAAAAAATTCAAACAAATAAAGGTAAAATTAATAAATTAATTAACGAGAAAGAAATAGTTTTAGATGAAACATTGATGCCTAGTGCTTTAGTTCATTCTAAAGTTTTAACCTCTGTTATTAGAGAATTTTTTGGATTAAGTCCTTTATCACAATATTTTGATGAAATAAATGCCCTAGCACAGCTCACACATAAACGTAGAATTAGTTCATTAGGACCTGGAGGATTAAATAGTGAACATGTTAGTTTTGCTGCACGAGATATACATCCTACTCAGTATGGAAGACTATGCCCCATTGAGACTCCAGAGGGTCAAAAAGCTGGTTTAATTGCTTCATTAGCTACTCATGCCAAAATTGATAAATATGGTTTTCTTACGACTCCATTCTATAGGGTTTATAAGGGCAAGGTGCTTCAAAACTCACCTCCAGTTTATTTAACAGCTGAAAAGGAAGCAAGGCATAAAGTTGCTTCAGGGGATGTTTTATTAACAAATGAATTTTTTTTCCAAACAAAGCTTATTCCAGTCAGGTTTGCTAATGAGTTCATTATTACAGATGCCAATAGCGTTGATTTTTTAGCAGTTTCGCCTATACAAATTATTGCTGTAGGCGCTTCTTTAATACCTTTTTTAGAACATGATGATGCTAATCGCGCATTAATGGGTTCAAATATGCAAAGACAAGCTGTTCCTCTATTATACCCAAAAAAACCTCTTATTGGTACAGGACTTGAACATCAAATTGCTGCTGATTCCCAAGTAGTTCTTTTAAATTTATTAAATGGTATTGTAGACTCTGTTTCAGCCGATCGTATTATAATTCTTGATAATGAAAATCCGAATAGTTCTAAAGTTTATTTCTTGGACAAATACCGTAGATCAAATCAAGAAACTATGATTAATCAAAAACCTTTAATCTGGACTGGTGAAATTGTGAAACCTGGACAAATTATTGCTGATGGGCCTGGTACTGATGGTGGTGAATTAGCATTAGGACAAAATTTAACTGTAGCTTATATGCCATGGGAAGGTTATAATTATGAGGATGCTATATTGGTTAGTGAGAAATTAGTACATGAAGATCTTTTTACATCAATACATATTGAAAAATATGAACTTGAATTAATGGACCATAGTACAACAGTTGAGGAAATAACAACTGAAATTCCAAATATCGAAGAAGATGCTATTTATAATTTGGATACAAACGGTATTATTAAAAAAGGTACCTTTGTAAAGGGTGGTGATATTTTAGTTGGTAAAATTAAACCTATACTTGAAGCTGATGAATTACCTGAGAGCAAATTATTACGAGCTATATTTAATATTAAATCACCCGAACCAGAAGATACTTCGTTAAGAGTACCTAATGGTATTTCTGGTCGAGTTATCGAAATACAAACAGCATCACGTGAAAAAGGTGATACTTTACCTTCAGGAGTTTATGAATGGATTTGCATTTCAATAGCGCAAACAAAAAAAATTCGGATTGGTGATAAACTTTCTGGACGACATGGTAACAAAGGGGTAATTTCAAAGTTAATTCCAATTACTGATATGCCATTTTTACCTGATGGAACGGTAGTTGATGTTATTCTTAATCCTTTAGGAGTACCTTCTAGAATGAATGTAGGTCAAATTTTTGAATGCTTATTAGGTTTCGCTGGTGATTATTTAAATCGTAGGTTCAAAATATTACCTTTTGACGAGATGTATAGATCAAACGCATCACGAATATTAGTAAATAAAGCACTAAAAAAAGCTGCTAAAAAAACTGAGAAGGCTTGGCTTTTTAATACTTCTTCTCCAGGTAAAGTTTCTTTAAAAGATGGTAGAACTGGCGAAACCTTTAATAATTTAATTCTAGTTGGAAAACCTTATATTCTAAAACTTATTCATCTGGTGGACAAAAAAATGCATGCACGTTCAACAGGTTCTTATTCCTTAATAACACAACAACCACTAGGTGGCAAATCTAAGCATGGTGGTCAAAGATTTGGAGAAATGGAAGTCTGGGCATTAGAAGCTTTTGGGGTAGCTTATACTCTTCAAGAATTATTAACTATAAAATCGGATGACATTACTGGTCGACATGAAGTTTTTAATGCTATTATTAATGGGCGCCCAATACCCGAGCCTGGTGTTCCTGAGTCTTTTAAAGTACTTCTTCGAGAATTAAATGCTTTAGGGTTAGATATTACAACACATCAAATTAATAAAACGGATAATAATGAAATACAGTTTTCAAAAATTAATTTATTAACCCTAGTTAAATCTAGATTGCTTTAACGATTAAATTTATTTAATAAAAAATAAATATTTGTATAAAATAAAAATGAAAACTGCAAAACAACAATTTGAATACGTAAAAATAAATTTAGCTTCTCCAGAACGTGTTAAAGAATGGGCAGAAAAAGTTTTACCAAATGGTGAAATAGTAGGTGAAGTTACAGAACCAGAAACAATTAATTATAGGACTCATAAGCCCGAAAAGGGTGGACTATTTTGTGAAAAAATTTTTGGACCTATTAAAAGTTGGGAATGTACATGCGGTCGTTATAAGCATAAGGAAGAAGAGACTGTAATTTGTGAAACATGTGGTGTAGAGATAACTGAATCTAGAGTACGTCGTCATAGAATGGGGTATATCAAATTATTAACGCCCGTTGTACATATTTGGTATTTAAAAGGTTCACCTAGCTTTCTATCAGCTATTTTAGCATCATCTATTAAACGCATTGAAGCTATTGTTTATAATGGCAAAGAGCCTGCTCAAGATCAAGACGTATCTAAGTATGAGGACTTTTTTTATGATACCGAAGGAGAAGGTTTTGTTTATGGTAAGCAGCGCCAGGGTGCTGAAATTATATATGATACTTTAAAAAAAATTGATTTAAAAGCTGAGATTGAACTAAGCCGTAATATTATGTTTTGTTCTAATGTTACTAAAGCGGTTGAAGACGCAATTAAAAGGATTCGTATCTTTGAGAACTTTTTAACAACCAATACCAGACCTGAGTGGATGATATTATATTTTCTACCTGTTTTACCACCAGGAATTAGACCTATGGTAAAACTAGATAGCGGAAGGTTCGCAACTTCGGATTTGAATGAGCTTTATAGAAAAATTATTATTAGGAATAAAAGATTAAAGCGATTACTATCTGTACATGCACCTAGTATTGTAATTATGACAGAAAAACGCATGATTCAAGAATCTGTAGATACGCTTATAGATAATGGAAAACGTGGTTCGAAAGTTTTAGATGCAAATCGGAGACCATTAAAATCATTAGCTGATATTATTGAAGGAAAACAAGGACGATTCCGTCAAAATTTATTAGGTAAGAGGGTTGATTATTCAGGTCGTTCTGTAATTATTGTAGGTCCACAACTACAATTAAATCAATGTGGTTTACCATATGAAATGGCAATCGAATTATTTTTGCCATTTATTATTTATAGATTACTTTCGCAGGAATTATGTCATTCAATTAAAAAAGCTAAAAAGATCATTTATAGTAATCAATCTTTTATTTGGTATCTAACTGAAGAAATCTTAAGTCAACACCCAATTATTTTAAATCGCGCTCCTACTTTACATCGTTTAGGAGTACAAGCTTTTGACCCAGTATTAGTGAGAGGTCGAGCAATTCAATTACATCCTCTTGTATGCCCAGCTTTTAATGCAGATTTTGATGGTGATCAAATGGCTGTTCACATTCCGTTATCCTTTGAATCTCAATTAGAAACAAGATTATGTCTTTTAGCTCCTAATAATTTTTTATCTCCATCTAGCGGAGAACCAAATATCCAGCCTTCTCAAGATATGGTTTTAGGTTTTTATTATTTAACTGCACAAAATAGAATGTATTTAAAAGGTTCAGTTAATTATTTTTCAAATTTTAATGAAGTTATTTCTGCTTATGAGCAAAAACAGTTACAAATTCATTCTTCAATTTGGGTTCGATGCCCGAATGACGTTACATTGGATATTGAATTAAAATTTTTAAAAACTATTACTCTAAAAAATACAGATAATCTTCATATCTATGATAATTTGCAACGTAAAGAAACGTCAAAGGGAGAATTATTAGTTCAATATGTTCGTACTACACCTGGACGTATTATCTTTAATCAATGTGTGAATGATATACTAAATAAATAGGAGATAAAATATTGTGCTAAAAAAATCTAGAATATTTTCAAATAATATCATTAATAAAAAAGAATTGAAAAAGATTATTGAATGGGCATTTAATAATTATGGTCAAAGAAAGGCAGCTTATTTTGTAGATCAACTAAAAGAAATAGGTTTTGAATATGCAACCAAATCAGGTATCTCTATAAGTATCGAAGATTTAAGAATACCACCTGTTAAAAATGCTCTTATGCAACATGCATCTAATGAGGTATTTTTAACAGAATCTCAAGCTAATAATGGTGAAATTACTGATGTAGAGAGATTTCAGAAAATTATTTATATTTGGAATAATACCAGTGAAGAATTAAAGGAAAGACTTGTAGAATTTTTTAAGAAAACTGACCCATTAAATTCTGTTTATATTATGGCCTTTTCAGGTGCTCGGGGAAATATTTCTCAAGTACGTCAATTAGTTGGAATGAGAGGGTTAATGTCCGACCCGAATGGTCAAATTATTGATAGAGCAATTGGAGCAAATTTTCGAGAGGGTTTATCTATTACCGATTATATTATTTCTTCTTATGGTGCAAGAAAGGGGATTGTAGATACTGCAATAAAAACTGCGGATTCAGGTTATTTAACGAGACGACTTGTCGAAGTTGCGCAAAGTATTATAATTAGTGAATTGGATTGCAAAACGGAACGTGGTATTTTTGTTCAAGAAGATGTTAAAGATGAAGATGGAAAAATCTCTTTATCACTTAAAGAACTTCTTAATGGTCGAGTCTTAGCTGCTCCAATTTTTAAACCAGGTACTAAAGATATAATTGCTTTTCGAAATCAACAAATTACACCGTTGCTCGTTGAACATTTAAATAAGTTGAATATTGAAAAAGTATTAATTAGATCTCCTTTAACTTGTGAATGCCGAAGGGCAGTATGTCAACATTGTTATGGATGGAATTTAGCTTCAGGAACTTTAGTTGAATTAGGTGAAACCGTTGGTTTAATTGCTGCTCAATCTATTGGTGAACCAGGAACTCAATTAACAATGAGGACATTCCATACCGGAGGAGTCTTTACAAGTGAATTAATTCGTCAAGGGCGTGCTCAATGTTCTGGTTATTTAAACTTTTTACCTAGCTTAAAAATTAGTCCTTATCGTAATGATTATGGTCAAGATGTAGTTGTAACCGAAAATCAATCGTGGTTGGGGATTATTAATTATGCCAATGAGATGATAAAAGTTCGCGTTGAAGCAAGAACTTTAATACTTGTAAATAATCATAATTATATTAGACGTAATCAAGTACTATTCGAGGCGGCACCTAAAATAAAAGATATTAATTTAGCTAAAAAAGAATTAAAGTATATCTGTGCTAAAGAAGCTGGAGAAATTATTTTAGAAAAAAATGGTTTTCCATCTAATTCGGGGAATGAAGATTTTGGTAAAAGAAGTAATAAGGGTTATATTTTTTGGGTTCTATCAGGTCGCGTATTTAGTATCGCATTTAAAACATCTTTAAAAGCTCGAAAATTAGAGAAAATTTATAAGAACCAAGCTATAGCACAATCAAAAATTATTACAACTAGAGGTGGGTTTGTACATTTTTGTCAAAAAAAGTCAAACGAAGAAACAATGGGTGTAAAAATCCAAAATTATTCTCGATCTAGTAATAATTTTAAAATTTTTATTGAAAAAAATAGTTTTGAAATTATTAATTGTAAAGTTTACTTATCGCAAGATTTAGAAATAATCTTAAAACCAAAATTATTTGACAATAAATTATTTGCATTAGGGTTTTTAACTAATAAGAAATATAGAACTAAAACTGGTGGTTATTTTTATATATCAGACTTTTATAAACCAACGTCATTAGGGCAAAAATTAAATCATAAGAGAAAATCTGGTTCAACAATTTTTTATATACCAGAAGCAACAATCCAAACTAGATCAAATAAAAAGGACTTCAAATTTAAAAAAGGTAGTTATGTAAAGAAAGATCAAGAAATTTTTCCTAATTATATTGTCAGAATTGATGGTTTTATTAATTTTGAAATAGAAAAACAAACAAAATATATTACTATTAAACCAGGTCAGAAATATTTATTAGAAAATAATAAATGTTCGTTTAAAGATCTTAATGAACAAATTTATTATCCTGGTGAATTAATATTAGATAATTTTGAAATTAAAGTTTTAAGTTTTTTAGAAATTGAGATAACTAACGGACAAACATATTTATCTATTCGACCGATAACCCGTTATGAATTTACTAATGAAAGTCCTAATAAAATTTTGGAACCAAATTATTTTACTCCCATCAATCTAATAACTGAAAATTTTAATTTACATGTTTACTCGGGTAAGCAAATTAAAATTGATGCGCCGGTTCAATTTTTAGATTCTCCTTTGATAGTTGACTATTCTCTTGAATCAAATGATACAGAAATTGCTATTGAATTTAGAGGACCAAATACTAAAAATTCTTATGGTCAGATTGATTTGATTTATTCTCAAATTTTTCTTTTTGATGCTATAATACCAAATGAAATAAAGAAAAGTGATATTTCAATAAATTTAATAGTGGAAGAAAAGCAATTTACTGAACCTTATACTGTTATAGGTTCCTTTGATAGTTTAGTACCATTTGATAATTTTATTTATAATATTAAAACTAAACGTAATAATATTAAATCGAATATTTTATTAACAATTAAATCGGATTATCAAGAAATTTTTTTAGATAGTTATAACCATGATTATAAAAATAATCAATTAATAAAAGTAAATACTTTGTTTCCTAATAATGTTCGTATTCGACAATCAGGATTAATAAAACGCGTTCTAGGAAATCAAATTATTTTACATTTAGGCCATCCGTATTTTTTTTCAAAAGGAGCCCTAATACGAAAAATACCTGGTGATTTTATTAAAAAACAGGAAAATTTTGGACAATTAGTTTATGAGCGTTTAAAAACTGGTGACATTGTACAGGGTTTACCAAAAATTAATGCTATTTTTGAAGTTCGTAAACCGAAAACTGAAGCACTATTAGCAACTAGGCCTGGATTTATTAACTCTATTAAATGTATTGCGGATTTAATTTTAATTATTACGAAACCTACTATAAATGAAGAATATTATACTACAGCAAGATCTAAGCGATTAGTAGTGAAAAAATATGAATCTATTTCTATCGGTCAACCTTTAACCGAAGGTCCTTTAAATCCTCATACTCTTCTCCATGTCTATTTTCGCTATTTTTGTTCATTAGGTACGCTATCTGTATATGAATCGGCTTATCGTAGTTTTAAAAAATTGCAAACATTATTATTAAATTCTGTTCAAGCCATTTACATGTCACAAGGGGTAGTTATTTCTAGTAAGCATGTAGAATTAATTGTTAGAGAAATGACACAGAAAGTTTATATTCAATACCCTGGAAAAACAAATTTTTTACCTGGTGATATTATAGATTTAGATCAAGCTCAATATATTAATCTTTGTATTAAAAAAGGTCATAAAGTAGTTTTTCGACCAATTTTATTAGGTATTACTAAGTCTTCGTTAAAAACTGATGGCTTCTTGGCTGCTGCAAGCTTTCAAGAAACAACTAGAGTATTAACACAGGCTGCTCTTCAAGGTAAGACGGATTGGCTTCGAGGGTTAAAAGAAAATGCTATCACGGGACGACTAATCCCAGCTGGTACTGGGTTTTATTCTAATCAAGATATTACTTTTAATAAAGTCTTATTACCTAAAAAATTAATATTAGAAAAAGATAATTTAAGTTTAAAAAAACAATTGAAATTAAAACAGAGTAAATTAAAAAAAGTAATAAAATTTAAATATAATAAATAAAATATTTCGTAATTAAAATATTAAAAACCTACTATACTATTTCTAGTAGATGTAAACACAAAATAATTATTATTTAATAAAAATATTATAAATAAAAAGGATTTTTATTTTTATGGCTAAAATTGAATTGGCTCAACTTCTAGATGCAGGAGTACATTTTGGGCATAAAGCTCAACGATGGAATCCGAAAATGTTTCCCTATATTTATGCGGAACGTAATGGTATTCATATCTTGGATTTAATTCAAACAACTGAATTTTTAAAAAGAGCTTGTGATTTTAGTACTAAAGCAGCAGCAAAAAATCAAACATTTCTATTCGTTGGTACAAAAAAGCAAGCTGCGTCTTTAATTGCTAGTGAAGCAGAAAAATGTGGAGCATTTTATATAAATCATCGTTGGTTAGGTGGAATGTTAACAAATTGGGTAACTATAAAAGCTAGAATTGACCGTTTAAATAATTTAGAAAAGCAGGAAAAATTAAATGGATTTAAAGATTTACCTAAGAAAGAAGAATCAAATTTAAAGAAAGAATTAGAAAAATTAAAGAAATATTTTAATGGTGTCAAAGGAATGAAAAAAATACCTGACATATTAGTAATAATAGACCAGAAACGTGAAATTATTGCTATCCAAGAAGCACTTTCTTTAGATATTCCAGTTATTTCAATTATTGATACTAATTGTGATCCAAATTTAGCTACCTTACCAATTCCTGGTAATGATGATTCAATTCGTTCAATAAAATATATTATTAAAAATATCGCAGATAGTATTTGTTTAGGACAGCAAAACTCCTTAAAGAATTAAATAAAATACTAAAAAAATAATTAAAATATTAAAAGGAAGGATAAAATATTATTATGACTTTAGAAATTAATTCAGCATTAGTCAAAGAATTAAGACAAAAAACTGGTGCAGGAATGATGAATTGCAAAAAGGCTCTACAAGAAACAAATGGTGATTTTGATGAAGCAATTAAAGCATTACGTCAAAAAGGTTTAGCATCTGCCGATAAAAAAGTTGATCGAAAGGCTATTGAAGGTATTGTAAGTAGTTACATCCATACAGGTGGTAAAATTGGAGTTTTAGTCGAAGTTAACTGTGAAACAGATTTTGTTGCACGTCATACAGATTTTCAAGATTTTGTTAAAAATCTTGCCATGCAAATTGCAGCGTCCCCTGAAGTTATTTATATTAGTATTAATGATATACCAGAAGAGATTTTCCTTGCGGAAAAAGAAGTTGAACTAAAAAAAGACGATTTAAGTAACAAATCTGATGAAATAAAAGAGAAAATTATTTTAGGCAGGGTTGAAAAAACGTTAAAAACGTTAAGTTTACTAAACCAACCATTTGTTAGAGATCCAAATATTACAGTTGAGGAATTAATAAAGGGACAAATTTCTACGTTTGGGGAAAATATAAAAATAAGTAGATTTACTCGTTATATGTTAGGTAATTAAGTATTACATGACGGAAAAGTTTTCTACTTAAAAATTTTCTTTCTTATTATATTTAGACTATAATTATTTTAGCTTAAGTTTCACAGCATTCATCTGTATGCGTATTTTTGCATTAGGTGTTATAATTTATCTCTTTATTAAAATTAAATATGAATATTCTTGAAAGTACTAAAGTTATTAATTTAAATTCATTAATCTTTTTATCGGATATTGAAGTTGGGAAACATCTTTATTGGGAATTAAATGGTATTACATTTCATGGTCAGGTATTAATTGTTAGTTCTTTAGTAATATTATTAGTGCTTTTATTTTCGTTCTTAGGGACTTCGAATAAAAACATAATACCAAATGGATGGCAAAACTTTATGGAGTCAGTAGTTGAATTTATTAAAGATATCGCTCAAAACCAACTTGGTGAAAGTGCTTATCGACCTTGGTTACCTTTTATTGGTACATTATTTTTATTTGTGTTTGGATGTAATTGGGCCGGAGCTATAATTCCTTGGAAATTGATAAAGCTATCAGAAGGGGAGTTTGGGGCTCCTACAAATGATATAAATACAACGGTTGCTTTAGCTTTATTAACTTCATTTATGTATTTTTACGCAGGTCTAACTACAAAGGGTTTTGGATACTTTAAACGTTATATAGAACCAACTCCTCTTTTATTACCCATTAATATTTTAGAGGATTTTACCAAACCTCTTTCATTAAGTTTTCGATTATTTGGTAATATTTTAGCTGATGAATTAACAGTTTCTGTTTTGGCTTTACTAGTTCCCTTGATTATACCGTTACCAGTTATGCTCTTAGGAGTTTTTGCTAGTTCAGTCCAAGCTTTAATTTTTTCCACTTTAGCTGGAGCATATATTGCAGAAGCAGTTGAATAGCATTAATACTTTAAAAAAGAAATTTTATTAAATTAGAACAAAAAAAATTATTTTTAGAAATTTGTTAATTTTTTATATTATATAACCCCTAAATAAATTATATGGATTCAATTGTTTCTGCTGCATCTGTTATAGCTGCTGGTCTTGCTGTTGGTTTAGCTGCGATTGGTCCAGGAATTGGACAAGGGACTGCTGCTGGTCAAGCGGTTGAAGGTATTGCTCGTCAACCTGAAGCTGAAAACAAGATTCGTGGTACTTTACTTTTAAGTTTCGCATTTATGGAAGCTTTAACGATTTATGGTCTAGTTGTAGCTTTAGCTTTATTATTTGCAAACCCATTTACTAGTTAAATTTATTTAATCCTAATAGTTAAGATGTTTTATAAATACTTAAAAACATCTTGACTAATATTATTTATTAGTTATCCTTTCCAAATAAAAATTTTATTTTTAATACTAAAACTAAAAAATGTTTCATAACTATAATTCCATTTTAATAATAGGAACTGAAAAAACTGGAGGACTTTTTGACTTTGATGGAACTTTACCAACCATAGCATTACAGTTTATACTTTTTATGTTTCTTTTAAATTTTATTTTGTATAATCCCCTTCTAGACACTATTGAAGAGCGAAATGTTTACATAAAAAAAAGTTTAGATGAAGCTACAAGCATACTAACAAAATCTAATCAATTAAATCTAAAGTACGAAAAAAAGGCTTCTAAAGCTCGTAAGGCAGCAAAATTAGATTTACTAACTTATCAAAAATTATATAAAGAAATTTTAGATGAAAAAATGAAATCTTCTCAATTATTCATTGATAAATTTTTAATTGAAACAACTACAAATTTTGAAAGTAATAAAGATGAGATACTAAATAGTTTTGATAATGAAATTGATTCTTTAAGTAGTCAAATTATGACTAAAATTCTTACGTAAATTTAATTTAGGTTTTTTATTACTACCCTTAAAAATTTACATATAATTAATTAATTAAAAAAATGAACCATTGTATAAACTATTTGATAGCAAGTGAGGATTTTGGGGTTTCACTAAACACTGATATCTTTGAGACGAATATCATAAATGTTGCATTATTATTAGCTATCCTTTTTGTTGTAATAAAGAATTTTTTAACAGAAAATTTAACAACTCGTAAAAAAAAAATTGTAGACGATATAGAAAATGCCGAAACTCGATTAGCTGATTCTAATAAACGCTATATGGAAGCTAAAAAACAGTGGGCACAGATGGATATTATTATTAAAGAAATAAATACCCAAATGGAAGAAACTAAACAAAATGTTCTAAAACTTAAATGGGAACAAGCTAAAGAGGATCTTTCGAAAAAATTTACGACTGCAATAGCTATTCTACGTAATAGAGAGAATAAAATTTTTAACGATGTCATTAAAGAAGTTTCAAAGAAAGCTTTAAACCGAGTTATCTTTAAGCTTAAAAAGCAGTTAGGAAAAGTTGAACAATCAGCTATTATAAATCGGAAAATAACGCAATTAGGAGATTAAAGATGGCTAATACAATGTTCGGTTCGAAAATAGCGAATCCATACTCAGAAGCTTTATTACAATTAGGTTTAAATTTATATTTAAAAGAAGAAAATGCAGATACGCAAATCTTTTTTCAAATAATTTTTGATATGGAAAATTTACTAACAATCTTAAAATTAACTCCCGTCTTAGAAAAATACTTATCAAACCCTTTAATCCCAGATCAAGATAAAAAGAATGTTTTAGAAAAATGTTTAACGAAAAAAACAAGTTCAACGATAAAAAATTTTTTAATGCTTCTAGTCGATAAAAAAAGAATTGGTTTTATTCCAATTATTACTCAAACTTTTTTGAATAAAGCTTATGATTTTGTTTGTCTTAAATTTGTTGAAGTTTATTCGGCTTCACCACTAAATAAAGATCAAAAAGCCCAATTAGTAGAAAAACTTAAAATATTACTAGGTCCTGAATTTACAACTTCGAAGGTATATTATTCAAAGATTAATGTAACTTTTCGTATAGATAAAGAAATTTTAGGAGGGTTTATTATTAAAGTAGATTCTAAGATTATCGATTTAAGTTTACGTGGAGAATTAGAAAATCTTGCAAAACAGATGGAAACAAGTTCATTAAGTTAATCTATTGCTAAGTTTGAATTTCCTATTTTTTCTATAATTTAAAGTTTATATTCAAGTAAGAAAAAAATTATTCTATTATGACAAATCCGAATGAAATAAGTAATATTATTAGAAAGCAAATTGAAGATTACAGTACTGATCTAAATATTGAAGTAATTGGAACTGTCCTACAAGTAGGAGACGGTATCGCCCGTGTCTATGGCTTAGATGAAGTCATGGCTGGTGAGTTATTAGAATTCGATGAAGGTACTATTGGAATTGCATTAAATCTTGAAAATGATAATGTTGGTGCGGTACTTATGGGAGATGGTAGAGAAATCTTAGAAGGAAGTACAGTAAAAGCAACAGGTAGGATTGCTCAAATTCCAGTCGGAGAAAGCTTATTAGGTCGAGTTTTAGACCCTCTAGCCTTGCCAATTGATGGTAAAGGTGAAGCAGCATCAACTGAAACTCGTCTTATTGAGTCTATGGCTCCCGGTATTATTAGTAGAAAGTCTGTTTGTGAACCTCTACAAACAGGTATTACTGCAATTGATGCCATGATTCCCATTGGTCGAGGACAACGTGAATTAATTATTGGAGATCGACAAACAGGTAAGACTTCCATTGCTTTAGATACTATCATCAATCAAAAAGGTCAAGATGTTGTTTGTGTATATGTTGCAATTGGTCAAAAAGCGTCATCAGTTGCCCAGGCTGTTACTAATTTACAAGAACGTGAGGCATTAGGTTATACTGTGATAGTTGCTGCAAATGCAGACCAACCAGCTACATTACAATACATTGCACCTTATACTGGAGCAGCAATTGCTGAGTACTTTATGTATACTGGAAAGCATACTTTAGTAATTTATGATGATTTATCAAAACAAGCATCAGCATATCGTCAAATGTCATTATTATTACGTCGTCCTCCTGGGCGTGAAGCTTATCCTGGGGACGTTTTCTACTTACATTCACGTTTATTAGAACGTGCTGCAAAATTAAATGATGTACTTGGTAGCGGAAGTATGACTGCTTTACCAATTATTGAAACACAAGCGGGTGATGTTTCTGCTTATATCCCTACTAATGTGATTTCAATTACTGATGGACAAATATTTTTATCGGGTGATTTATTTAACTCAGGATTACGTCCAGCCATAAATGTTGGTATTTCAGTGTCTAGGGTAGGTTCTGCAGCGCAAATAAAAGCAATGAAACAAGTAGCTGGGAAGTTAAAATTAGAATTAGCACAATTTGCTGAATTAGAAGCTTTTTCTCAATTTGCTTCAGATTTAGATAAAGCTACGCAAGCACAATTAGCTCGAGGCCAAAGATTAAGAGAAATTTTAAAACAGGCCCAAAATTCACCAATTCCGGTAGCAGAACAAGTAGCTATTATTTATATTGGAACAAATGGATTTTTAGATGATTTAGAAATCGCAGATATTTCTGGATTTATAAAAAGTCTTCGTGAATACATAACAAGTTCAAAACCGGAATATTTAGAAATTGTAAATTCTTCAAAGCAACTAACAACAGAAGCAGAATCTATTTTAAAGACTGCAATAAGTGATGTAAAAAAAACTTTTAAAATTTAAGTTAATAAGTTAATACAGAATAACTAAGAAATTAATTTCTTAGTTATTCTGTATTAACTTATTAACTTAAATTTTAAAAGTTTTTTTTTACATCACTTATTGCAGTCTTTAAAATAGACCTAATGTTATTGCCTTACTGATTGGTAAACAAGCACCAATACCTAACCAAATAGCTACAAATGTTCCTATTAGAAATACAGTTGAAGCAACTGGTCGACGGAATGGATTTTGAAATTTATTAACATTTTCAATAAATGGTACCGTTATTAATCCTAAGGGTACAGATGCCATTGCTAATACCCCTAATAATTTATTAGGTAATACTCTTAATAAATTAAAAGTTGGGAAAAAATACCATTCAGGTAAAATTTCTAATGGAGTCGCAAATGGGTTAGCTTTTTCTCCTAAAGCTGAAGGTTCCATTACAGCTAATCCAATAACTAATACAAATGTTCCTAAAATACAAATGGGGAACATATAAAAAATATCATTTGGCCAAGCAGGCTCACCATAATAGTTATGCCCCATTCCTTTTGCTAGTTTAGCACGTAATTTAGGATCAGTTAAATCTGGTTTTTTTAATATTGACATAATTTCTCCTATTATCTGTAATTAATAATATAAGCTAAAATTTTATTTATCTAATAAATGTTATTTAATCTTTAAGTAATAAGGTTTAATAATTTATAATGGGCCTGATATACCTTGCTTTCTTATCATTAAAAAATGAGTAATCATTAATGCTGCTGCAACTAACGGTAAAACAAACGTATGCGCACTATAAAAACGTGTCAAAGTATTTTGACCTACACTCACTCCTCCACGTAATAATTGAACAATTGGAGGTCCAATAATAGGTACTGCTTCAGGTACACCTGTTACAATTTTACAAGCCCAAAACCCTACTTGATCCCAAGGTAATGAATAACCTGTTACACCAAAAGAAACTGTTGTAACAGCTAATGTTACTCCTGTAACCCAAGTAAGTTCACGAGGTTTTTTAAATCCTCCTGTTAAATATACACGAAATACATGTAAAATTAACATAAGAACCATCATACTAGCAGACCAACGATGAATAGATCGAATTAGCCAACCAAAATTCACTTCAGTCATAATATATTCAACTGATGAAAAAGCCTCACTAATACTAGGTCTATAATAAAATGTCATCGCAAATCCAGTTGCGACTTGAACTAAAAAACATGTAAACACAATACCACCGAAACAGTAAAAAATATTTACATGTGGAGGAACATATTTACTCGTAATATCATCAGCAATGGATTGGATTTCTAATCTTTCTTCAAACCAATCATAAACTTTACCCATAAATATAATTAGTTTTAAAAATTAAAAATTTATAACACACAATTAAACTTAATTGCCAGAAACCAGATTTGAACTGGTGACACGAGGATCTTCAATCCACTGCTCTACCAACTGAGCTATCCCGGCCTATATATATATCTATTATAGCATATATCTATATTTGTAGTAATTTTTTATATCTTTTACTAGATTATATTTGATTGTAATTTAAAAAAATTAATAATTATAACAATAATAAAAGTATTATTGTTATTAATAGTTTATTTTAAGTCTTTCTAATTGATTAAAAAAAATAATAAAATATATATATATAAGATATGGAATAATAAGTGGATTTCTAATCTAGACAATTTCAAAGATTTCTTCAAATACTTTCTTAACTTTATAACCTGAATCTATTGATTCTAAAGGATCTTTTCTTAAACGATGACGTAGACATAAAACAATTATCTTTTGAATATCTTCAGTTAAAACATCTGTCTTCCCTTGAAATGCCGCATAAGCTTTTGCTGCTCGATTAGTAACTATATCCCCTCTTAAACCATCAACATCTAATTCGCTACATACCTTGGAAATTTTTACTCTAGATTCATAAGGCATTGTAGTTTTATCTAATAAATTTTGAGCATCAACAATTTTTTGTTTTAACAAATCTTGTTGGTCCTGATATTTTTCTACCCATGTATAAGGATCTAAATCAAATAAAGTTCGTTCTTCTACAATTTTTACTCTTAAATCAGGATCTTTTACTGTTCGGATTTCAGCATGCATACCAAAACGGTCTAACAATTGAGGACGTAATTCACCTTCTTCTGGATTACCAGATCCAACCAAAACGAATTGGGCTGGGTGGCGGATAGAAATACCTTCTCTTTCAACAGTATTCCAACCTGAAGCAGCTGAATCCAATAAAATATCAACTAAATGGTCATCTAATAAATTAACTTCATCAACATATAAAATACCACGGTTAGCTTTGGCTAGTAACCCGGGTTCAAACGCTTTAACACCTTCAGTTAAGGCTTTTTCAATATCAATCGTTCCACATACCCTATCTTCTGTTGCCCCAAGAGGTAAATCTACCATAGGTATTTTTATAAATTCAGTTTCAGAATTCTCTATATTTTCTTCATTTGGGTGTCTATTAAAAGGATCATCTTTAATAACTTCAATTTCAGGTAGTAAATCAGCAATTGCTCTGATGGTAGTTGATTTTCCAGTTCCTCTATCTCCCATTATCATTACACCACCAATTTTAGGATCAATTACATTTAATTCTAAAGCAAGCTTCATTTCCTCTTGTCCTACTATAGCAGTAAAGGGAAAAATTGGAGTATCTATACCTTTTAAACTTTGTTTATTCATCTCATCCTTAATCAATTATAATATGTATAACTTATTTATTTTATTAATTATTATTATATTACACTTAAACAATATACTATTTAAGTGTAGTATTTTATAAAATTAATTATAAATATAATGTTTTGCCTAATCTAAAAGCTAATAATGCTGGTATAATTGCTAAAGTTAATGCTATTAAAACTTCTGTATTTGTTAACATATCAATAAATAATAATAATTATTTTTCTAAAAATTTAAACTCTTATTACATAGTATAGTACTATTTATTTTAATATTATTATTTTTTAATTCTAAAATTTATTAACAACAAATTAAAAATGAATTCTTTATTCCCTTTAATATATTCGGTTGCTTTGTTTTTTTTTCTTTCATGCATTAGCTTCTTTCTTATAAAACAAATCCGGAATACTCAAAAGTTAGAAAAAAAAATTTTTGAATTGCAAGAAATTATCAAAAAAAATGATACTAGTTATGAATCATATTATAAACTAGGTCAGTTATACTTAAAAAAAAAGTTATTTTCCAAATCTATTTTATTATTTCGAAAAACCTTAAAGATTTGGAACAAAAATGATAAAATTGGACTTGGTAGCTTATATAATACTATAGGGTTTACCTATTTCACTCTAAAGGAATATAACCTGGCTATTTATTATTATAAAATTGCAATTAAAATTCTTCCTGATTATACATTGGCTTTAATAAATCTTGGTTATGCTTCTGAAAAATGTAATTTAATTATGGATTCCTACAACTATTATAAGAAAGCTTTAGTTTTTGATCCCAATAATATACTAGCTTCTAAACGTTTACTAATTGTCAAAAAATTGATCAATAGAAGATTACCAGAAAAACTAGAAATGTAATTTTGATAATAGCGAACGTGTACTTACTAAAGCAGATTTAGTTACTATTACAGATCAAGATATTAAAAAAAGTAGTATTTTTAGTTTAAGTTAATTTAATAAAAAATTATCTGATAATAAAAAAAAATGTAGAAATTCTAATTTATATAAAGCTTGACAATCCATTATTCTAAAATGTAAAATTCACCGCAGGGTGAAAATATATTTCTTAAAATTTAAGAAATAGAAAAGTGAAATTAATTTACTTTTTTAAATATTCAGGAAACTATCGAGAGTTTGATCCTGGCTCAGGATGAACGCTGGCGGTATGCTTTACACATGCAAGTCGTACGGAAGCTTAGGCTTTAGTGGCGGACGGGTGAGTAACACGTGAGAATTTACCTTTAGGAGGGGAATAACAGTTGGAAACGATTGCTAATGCCGCATATCATTATTACAATGAAAGAAGAAATTCGCCTAAAGAAAAGCTTGCGTCTGATTAGCTAGTTGGTGAGGGTAAAGGCCTACCAAGGCGACGATCAGTAGCTGGTTTGAGAGGATGATCAGCCACACTGGAACTGAGACACGGTCCAGACTCCTACGGGAGGCAGCAGTGGGGAATTTTCTGCAATGGGCGAAAGCCTGACAGAGCAATACCGCGTGAGGGAAGAAAGCCCACAGGGTTGTAAACCTCTTTTGTCAAGGAAGAAGTTCTGACGTTACTTGACGAATAAGCATCGGCTAACTCCGTGCCAGCAGCCGCGGTAAGACGGAGGATGCAAGTGTTATCCGGAATCACTGGGCGTAAAGCGTTTGTAGGTGGTTTAGTAAGTCTATTGTTAAATCTTGAAGCTCAACTTCAAAACTGTAATAGAAACTACTAGACTTGAGAATAGTAGGGGTAAAGGGAATTTCCAGTGTAGCGGTGAAATGCGTAGAGATTGGGAGGACCACCGATGGCGAAGGCACTTTACTGGGCTATTTCTGACACTAAGAGACGAAAGCTAGGGTAGCGAATGGGATTAGATACCCCAGTAGTCCTAGCTGTAAACGATGGATACTAGATGTTGCGTGTATCGATCCATGCAGTATCGTAGCTAACGCGTTAAGTATCCCGCCTGGGAACTATGCTCGCAAGAGTGAAACTCAAAGGAATTGACGGGGACCCGGGAAATTAATTGGTCGATAAAATATTTTTCTTAATTTTTTTTAAAAAGGGCTATTAGCTCAGTTGGTTAGAGCGCACCCCTGATAAGGGTGAGGGCCCTGGTTCAAATCCAGGATGGCCCAGTTGGGGGTATAGCTCAGTTGGTAGAGCGTTGCCTTTGCAAGGCAAATGTCAGCAGTTCGAGTCTGCTTATCTCCATAATTTCCACAAGTTGGAGTCAAATTTTAAAGCTAGAAATAAAACTTTTTTAAGTTCAAGGAAATAAGGGCTTACGGGGGATACCTTGGTATTCAGAGGCGAAGAAGGACGCGGTTACCGGCGAAACGCTTCGGGGAGCTGGAAACAAGCTCTGATCCGGAGATATCCGAATGAGGAAACTTTTTAAACTATCTGTTGAATACATAGACAGAAAAGAGCGAACCTAGCGAATTGAAACATCTTAGTAGCTAGAGGAAAAGAAAGTAAAAACGATTCCCTTAGTAGCGGCGAGCGAAATGGGATAAGCCCAAACTTTTTATTTAGACTTTGTCTTAAGTAAAAAGGGTTGTGGGACAATTAATATATATATTGTGGTTTCAAGTTAGATGAATTAGTTGGAATACTAAATCCTAGAAAGTGAAAGTCTTGTAGTCGAAAACTTAAAACCCTTTAAATTGTATCCCGAGTAGCATGGGGCACGTGAAATCCCGTGTGAATCTACGAGGACCACCTCGTAAGGCTAAATACTACTGAATAACCGATAGTGAAATAGTACCGTGAGGGAAAGGTGAAAAGAACCCCGGGAGGGGAGTGAAAAGAACATGAAACCGTAAGCTTACAAGCAGCAGAAGGACGACTTTTAACGTCTGCCTGCGTGCCTGTTGAAGAATGAGCCGGCGACTTGTAGTTGGTGGCACGGTTAAGGTAAGAAATACCGGAGCCATAGTGAAAGCGAGTCTTAATAGGACGTTTGTCACCAATTACGGACCCGAACCCGGATGATCTAACCATGGCCAGGATGAAGCTTCGGTAATACTAAGTGGAGGTCCGAACTGACTGATGTTGAAAAATCAGCAGATGAGTTGTGGTTAGGGGTGAAATGCCAATCGAATTCGGAGCTAGCTGGTTCTCCCCGAAATGTGTTTAGGCGCAGCGGTTAGTGTTATAGCTTAGGGGTAAAGCACTGTTTCGGTGCGGGCTGGTAATTCGGTACCAAATCGACGCAAACTCTGAATACTAAGTGTATAGCTAACCAGTAAGACTATGGGGGATAAGCTCCATTGTCAAGAGGGAAACAGCCCAGATCACCAGCTAAGGCCCCTAAATAATTACTAAGTGGTAAAGGAGGTGGGAAGACTTAAACAACCAGGAGGTTTGCTTAGAAGCAGCAATCCTTTAAAGAGTGCGTAATAGCTCACTGGTCGAGTAATCCTGCGCCGAAAATGTACGGGACTAAGTAATTTGCCGAAGCTGTGAGATATTAAATAAAAATATATAAATTATATCGGTAGGGGAGCGTTCTGTTGTAGATTGAAGCGTTAGCGTTAGCGGGCGTGGACGAAGCAGAAGTGAGAATGTCGGCTTGAGTAGCGAAAACATGGGTGAGAATCCGATGCCCTGAAAACCTAAGGTTTCCTCCGGAAGGCTCGTCCGCGGGGGGTTAGTCAGGACCTAAGGCGAGGCTGAAAAGCGTAGTCGATGGACAATAGGTTTTATTCCTATACTATTCTTTATTGGCAACGAGGGACGAAGGCAGCTAGACTAGCCAAATAGTGGTTATTGGTTTAAGTATACGAGGTGTTGAGAAGTAGAGAAAATACTTTGAGCTAAGTTACGAACACGGAATAATGTGCGCATTATATGAAGTAGTTGATGTTATACTTCCAAGAAAAGCTTGCACTGCCATAAATAAAGAATACCTGTACTCTAAACCGACACAGGTGGGTTAGTAGAGTATACTAAAGGGCGCGAGATAACTCTCTCTAAGGAACTCGGCAAAATAACCCTGTAACTTCGGGAGAAGGGGTACCTTTTAGGTTGCAATAACAAGGTCCAAGCGACTGTTTACCAAAAACACAGGTCTCCGCTAAGTTGTAAGACAACGTATGGGGGCTGACGCCTGCCCAGTGCCGGAAGGTTAAAGAAGTTGGTTAGTTTATGACGACGCTAATAACTGAAGCCCCGGTGAACGGCGGCCGTAACTATAACGGTCCTAAGGTAGCGAAATTCCTTGTCGGGTAAGTTCCGACCCGCACGAAAGGCGTAACGATTTGGACACTGTCTCAGAGAGAGACTCGGTGAAATAGACTTGTCTGTGAAGATGCGGACTACCTGCACCTGGACAGAAAGACCCTATGAAGCTTTACTGTAACTTGAAATTGGCTTCGGGTTTTATTTGCGCAGCATAGGTGGGAGGCTTTGACGTTGATCTTACGGGATTAATTGAGCCATCAGTGAGATACCACTCTAATAAAACTAGAATTCTAACCTTGCATCGTTAGCCGGTCAGGGAACAGTTTCAGGCGGGCAGTTTGACTGGGGCGGTCGCTCCTAAAAGGTAACGGAGGCGTACAAAGGTTTCCTCAGATCGGTCAGAAATCGATCGTAGAGTATAAAGGCATAAGGAAGCTTGACTGTGAGACCTACAAGTCGAACAGAGACGAAAGTCGGTCTTAGTGATCTGGCGATATTGAGTGGAAAAGTCGTCACTCAACGGATAAAAGTTACTCTAGGGATAACAGGCTGATCTCCCCCAAGAGTTCACATCGACGGGGAGGTTTGGCACCTCGATGTCGGCTCATCGCATCCTGGGGCGGTAGTACGTCCCAAGGGTTGGGCTGTTCGCCCATGAAAGCGGTACGTGAGCTGGGTTCAGAACGTCGTGAGACAGTTCGGTCCATATCCGGTGTAGGCGTTAGAGTATTGAGAGGATTCTTCTTTAGTACGAGAGGACCGAGAAGAACATGCCGCTGGTGTACCAGTTATCATACCAATGGTAAACGCTGGGTAGCTACGTATGGAAAGGATAACCGCTGAAAGCATCTAAGTGGGAAGCTCACCTCAAGATGAGTACTCTCATTGTAAAAACAAGTGAGATCACGGCAAGACGAGCCGTTAATTTATCGTACGTTAAAGCTAAATTATCTTTTTTTATATTTGATTTTTGAAACTATAATGATAAAACGATTTTAAAATAGGCATTAAGTAGAAGTATAGTAATATATTAAGCTGAGATGTACTAATAGATCGAGGACTTGAACTTTTTTCTAGCTTTAAAAATATTGTCTTGGTGTTTAAAGGATAGTGGAACCACATTGATCCATCTCGAACTCAATGGTGAAACGCTATAACAGTTAAAATACTTAAGGAGCAGTCCTTTGGGAAAATAGCTTATGCCAGGACTTTTAAAAACTTATTCATTAAAATAGTATCAAGAAATTTGAAAAACTATTACTTATGGTTTTATAATCTTTATTCGATGGAATATGCAATTATAGAAGCCAGTGGGCGACAATTTTGGGTAGAACCTAAAAAATTTATTGAATTTAATCGATTAATTCTTAAAAAAATAATGATGATATTATATTTAATAACGTTTTCTGAGTGAAAGTTTCTATAATAATAATTAATATTAAAAGAATCATTGCCAAACGACCATTTAAAATTTCATTTGAGGAATAAAATCCCCATCTTGATTGAGACTCCGTGGACTTTTTATAATTTTTATCCATAAAAAAAATAGAATAGAAAGATTAATAAATTGCCATTAAAATGATATATGTACATATATTATTATATAATAACATATTTACAGTAAATTAGAAAATCTAATAACGAGAAACTATCAACATTTATAATTTTACTTTTCTTTAGGGTATTTGGGACTTGACGTATTTAACATTATTATACTAATATACTTTTATAATTAAAATTAGAATAAAGAATTATGGTATTTGAATTAAACCAGTTACCTCCGTTATTATTATCTTTTGATCCGACAGCTTTATTTGGGACACCACCTCCGTTTGATCCTTCAAACTTCGATACTAAAGATGTATTAAATCTTTCACTTTATTTTTTAAAATTTTTAAAACAATACTATTGGGCCTTAACCTTAAGATTATCTATACAATGGTTTCCAAATATTAATCCTTATATTCATCCAATGTATTCATTAATTTATGCTACAGAATTTTTTTTATCACAGTTTGAGGATTTCGTCCCTGTTATCTTAGGTATGGATATGTCTTCTATGTGTGCATTTATTTGTTTAGAATGGATGATAAGAACGGTTGAAGCCATTCATTTTAATTAAAATTCTAATATATTTTAATTAGAAAATTACTTTATAAATAGAATTCAGTCCGTGATAAATATAACTCAAAATATAAATGTTAAAAATAAGATTTAAGCGTTCGGGTCGCAAAAAACAACCTTTTTATAAGATTGTAGTTATGGATGTAAAAACTAAACGTGATGGTAAAGTTATTGAAGAATTAGGGTTCTATAATCCTATGACAAAAACTTTACAGATAAATCGTGAAAGAACGATTACTAGGATAGATAATGGTGCTCAACCTACAGAAGTTGTAAAAAACTTATTAAGAAAGTCTCCTCTATTCTAATTTATAAAGAATTATATATAATAATTTAAGAATAGCCTGATTATGTTAAATAAAAACATTTATGTGTTTAAAATTATTTGGAGCAAGAACTACCTTGGGTTAGCTGTTGATAAAAGACTCCAAAATAATACTACATTACCATTAACAACTTTCTTTTTTTGGCCAAGAGAAAATGGTTGGCAATTACTAAAAGAAGAATTATCCTATAAACCTTGGATATCAAAGGAAGATTCTATTGATATACTAACAGGTTATACTGCCATAATAAATTACTGGTTGCTAAACGTTAATGAAATAGAAGGCATTAAAAAATTAATTACTGATAGTTCCAAATTAGATTTTGAACTATTAGCAAAAGTTTAGATCAATTTAGAAAATTTTGTAAAAATTTCTAAATTGATCTAAACTTTTGCTAACTCAAGTATACTGGATAATTATATAATAATGTTAAAAACTAGTAATTTATAATCTAATATATTAAAGATTTATATTAATTAAAATTAAACTGGGGTAGGAGGATTCGAACCTACGAATGGCGGAGTCAAAGTCCACTGCCTTACCACTTGGCTATACCCCAAAAAATATTAGTTACATAATTTAATATGAGCTAGGAGGGATTCGAACCCCCGGCACCGTGGTTCGTAGCCACGCGCTCTAGTCCACTGAGCTACAAGCCCTATACAAATATAAAATAGTATTGTACTATTTAAGTAAGTTGTAAAACAATTTTTATTTTACCACATAATTATCGAATATTGATAATTTTTTAAGGTTATTAGCACTTTAATTTCAGTTTGAAAAAATTTAATTAATTAAAAAAAATGGTACGCTATAGAGGTCCACGTTTAAAAATTATTAAAAGGTTTGGCGATTTACCTGGTTTAACAAGAAAAGTTTCATTAAAAAGAAAAAATAGTCAAGATAAAGATAATAATGAACAAAAAAAAACAAAAGGTTCAGCTTATAAAATTCGATTAAATGAAAAGCAAAAATTACGTTATAATTATGGCGTAACCGAATCACAATTATTGCGATATGTTAAAGAAGCAAGAAGAAGAAAAGGTTTAACAGGGTTTTTATTAATGCAACTTTTAGAGATGAGATTAGATAATATTATTTTCCGTCTAGGTTTAGCACCAACAATACCCGCAGCGAGACAGTTTGTTAATCACGGTCACGTTTTAATAAACCAAAAAAAAGTGAATATACCTAGTTTTCAATGTCGACCAAATGATATTATTAGCTTTTCTTCAAAACCTAAAACCCTAACTTTATTAAAATCTAATTTAAATCAGGGAGAGAACCAAATTGATTCTATCTCTAATAGTCATTTAGAATTTGATCAAAATTTATTGATTGGTAAAATTCTAAATCTGGTAAAACGTAAAGATATTAGGTTTAAAATAAATGATATGCTAGTAATTGAGTATTATTCAAGACTTGCTTAAAGTTAAGTAATCAACAGATATAGAAAATAAAGCTATATATTTCTATATCTGTTGATTACTTAACTTTAAAAATATTTTTCCTTTTTAATCTATTTTTCCCTTTTAAATTATTTTTCTCATGTTCTCTTTTTCTCTTCTTCTAACCTTATATCTTCTTTCAATTCTTCTTCTTTTACACGTTTTATTAAAGATATCATATGTTCTTCTTGATTCGGTGTTAAATTATTTTTTTCTAAAATTACTTCTTCGTATTGTTCTTTTATTTTTATGTATTCTAATTGAATTTGTTCAAGATCACTTAATTTATTTTTATTTTTATCCCTTTTTTTATCTTTAGCGTCTTTGTTTATTATAAGCCCATCTGCTGTTGTTGAAAGATTTCGTGTTAAAAACATTTCAGTATTAGCCTTTGAAGGTTCAACCATAGGATAACAATTTTCTTTTTCTAAAACATTGCATTCAAGTAATACAGTTTCTTTAGAAGCTAGTGTATCGGTCAATTTATTTAATATTTCTGAATGGCGTTCACTATACAAGCTTTTAATACCGTAGGCTGCAGATAGTACATCAAATTTAGGCTCTCCTTCTAACATACTAGAGTGAGAATAGCGTTGCTCATAAAAAGTTTCTTGCCACTGTCTTACCATACCCTGCCAATGGTTATTAATAATAATAATTTTGATTGGCAAATTATATTTAGAAATTGTGCCTAATTCTTGTAAATTCATTTGGAAACTAGAATCCCCACTAATACAAATAATCTGTTTTTTTGGGTGTGCTACCGCAGCCCCTATAGCAGCAGGTAAACCAAATCCCATTGTCCCTAGTCCTGAACTTGAGAGCCAGTTACGTGGCTTACATTTCATATATTGAGCAGCCCACATTTGATGTTGTCCTACGTCTGTAGTAATAATTGCATCAGGTTCAATATCGGTAACTCGTTTAATAACTTCTTGAGGTAATAATAAATCGTCCGAAGGACTTGATACTAATGGGAATTGTTTTTTCCATGTAGCAACTTGAGAAGCCCAATCTTTAAACATAGATGTAAGAGGTTTTCTATACCAAAGATATTCTGGTCGATTCATAATTAATAAAAATTCAGTTAAAATCATTTTAACGTCACCAGTAATACCTAGTCCAATTGTCTTATTTTTCCCAATTTCAGAATCATCCACATCAATATGTATAATATAAGCCTTACATGCAAAATCTTGTAATTTACCTGTAACCCGATCATCGAATCTTGCCCCAACAGCAATTAATAGATCACAATTACCAATAGCATAATTTGCGTATGCAGTACCGTGCATTCCTAACATACCTAAAGATAAATTTTCCTCTTCATTAAAAGCTCCTTTGCCCATTAATGTTGTTGTAACCGGGATTTGATAGCGAGATGCAAATTCAGTTAATTCAGCTGTGGCATTAGAGCTAATAACTCCCCCACCAACATATAGAAGGGGACGAGAAGATCCTGAAAGACGATATAAAGCCATATAGATTTTTTCGGTTTGGGTTTTCATTTTATAACGCCAACCTAAAGCTTTATGTATTGTTATTTCATTAAAAGGTTGAAATTTTTTTATTTTTTCTAACCCTACGTTTTTTGGTATATCAATTAAAACTGGCCCTGGTCTTCCATTTTGGGAAACATATATTGCTTCTGTAAGAGTTTGGGCTAAAAATCTTGGTTCAGTAATAACATATGAATGTTTAACTAAAGATAATGTTATTCCGTAAATATCAATTTCTTGGAAGGCATCTGTTCCAAGGAATTGACTTCCAACTTGACCCGTTATTATTATCATTGGAATTGAATCCATATAGGCTGTTGCAATTCCAGTAACTAAATTAGTTGCACCAGGCCCAGAAGTTGCAAAGCAAACTCCAACTTTTCCTGTTGAACGACTATACCCATCTGCGGCGTGAGTTGCAGCCTGTTCATGTCTTACAAGATAGTGTTTAATAAATTTTTTTTTTTCCCAAAAAAAGAGCTCATCATAGATAGGTAATATCGCCCCACCAGGATAACCAAATACTGATAAAATTTTATTACGAACTAATGTATCAAAAAGAGCAAATGCTCCAGTATAAGTATGAAACTCTTTTTCATTAATTTCCTGAATATATTTATATGGATTATTCAAATCATTAATAATTTCATTATCTATATCTCCCAATGATTTGCCTTCACTTTTTTCTTTTTCTTTCTTTCTTCTCTTCTTTTTTTTGTTATTTTCTTGTCGTTCTTCCCATTCTTTTTTACCTTGTGTATAAAGTATATATCTTTGATCAGTTGAAGATAATCTTTCCATTTTTGACTGTTTTAACCAACTTAATACAAGATCATTTTCATCATCTTCATTAATTTTTTCCATTTTCGTCTTAATTTCACCATATTCATCAAATCCATCATACTTGATTCTTTCAAATTGATTAAGATAATCAAATGTAGATAATTTAGTTTTTTGGGGTTCTTCACCAAGATTATATAAGTCAGGCGAGATAAAATTTTTTCTATATTCTTTAACCCCATAGGTTTTAATATATTGTTCTTTTTTAATTTCTTGTCGTCGATTATCTAATTGTAATAACTTAGAATTTTGGCGCTTAATGATTAATCGTTCTCCTCGCATAGAACTATACCTTTTAAATAATTCTCCTGGGAAATTAAATTTTATGCTGTATGACGGATAAATAAATTTTTGTGCTTTTCCCAGAGTGAATTTATCTTGGTAAGAATTTAAATTAGAAGATTGTTGAATTGACATAAGTTAATGATCCTAAAATATAATATTATATGTATTTAAATAAATATAGATGAACCAATTTAATCTACACTAATCATTTGTTTTAAAATGTAAAATAAACTGAGTACGATAATTAGTAAGAAAGTAATTATTATTTTTGGATCATTAAATTTTTTTACTTTTTCAATAAAAGGATTTAATAATATTAAAACTAATCCAATCATAGAAGATATAAAAAACCGTGGATAACGTAATAAATTATCCCAAAAAACCATTTGTTAATCCTTTTATTTTTTGTATATTGACAACTTTATTATTAAAACCCCCAAGTATAAATCTAGAATCAGAGTTATTAAATTCTTTTAATTTAAAATAAATAGAATCTTTTTTTAAAGTAATTTCAATATTTGATAAGCTAATTTATCAAATATTTGTTTTAAGTTGATAGATAGTTTATAATATAAATATAAATTATCTACCAACTCAAATTGAGATTGAATTAATTATTATATAATACAAAAGTATAGTTAAAATTTTTATGTAAAATATAAATGAAAAATAATATCTGACACAAGTCTTAAAAATTTAATAAAAACTGATATAATTATGACGCTACTTATTCTTGGAGGTACTGGAACATTAGGACGACAAATTGTTAGAAAAGCTTTAGAAAATGGTTTTCAAGTTCGTTGCATTGTTCGTAACAAGAGAGCTGCAAACTTTCTAAAAGAATGGGGTGCTGAATTAGTTTATGGAGATTTAACTTTACCAGAAACATTACCTCCTTCTTTTCAAGGTGTAACAGCTATAATTGATGCATCAACTACCAAAACAACAGATGATAATGATGTATTAGATGTAGATTGGTACGGTAAATTAATTATAATTGAATTATCACAATATGCTCAAATAAAACGATTTATATTTTTATCAATTTTAAATTCAGAAAAATATCCTTATATAACTTTAATGCAAATAAAATATAGGATCGAAAAACTAATTAAAAGTTCAGGAATACCTTTTACTATTTTTAAATATGCAGGATTTTTTCAAACTCTTATTAATGAGTATGCAATACCTATTCTAGAAAAAAAACCTATTTTTATCACATTAGAATCACCTCCAATTTCTTATATAGATACGCAAGATGCAGCATTTTTCTGTATAAAAAGTTTATCTATTAAGGAAACACAAAATAAAACTTTTGCAACTGGAAGTGCTCAAGCTTGGAAGTCTGAAGAAATTATTGAACTTTGTGAAAAACTAGCAGGCCAAAAAGCTCAAACTTTAACAGTTCCAGTCATTTTTTTTAAAAAACTAAGACAAATAACAGGATTTTTTGAGTGGAGTCTTCAAGTAAGTGAACGTTTAGCGTTTGTGGAGGTAATAAACAATAGTTCGAATTTTACATCTTCTATAAATTATACTTATAGTATATTAGATATAAACCCAAAAGAAATATTAGATTTAGATTTTTTCTTTCAAAAATATTTTGAAATTATACTAAATACTTTAGAAAAAATAAATAAAACAAAAACTTCTATTATTTGATTGATAAACTATGAACCATGCTCTTTTTGTTGTAAAAGTAATTAAAAACCCTATTCATTTAATTTATAAAGAACTTGAGACTATTGAAATAAAAGTAGAATTTCCAGCCCCCCGACAAAAAAATTCAAAAAATCAATTGACACTATTATTGTGGGGTAGTTATCGAGAAGATTTTTTAAAATATTATAAAGTTCAAGATTATTTAATCGTCGAAGGTATTCTTACATTAAAGGGTTATCAAAATGAAGATAATGAAGTAAAAGTCATTGTTAAAAGACTTTATCCTTTTTTATTAATATAAGATATTATCTTATATTAATAAAAAAAGGATAAAGTCTTTTAACAATGACTTTTACTTCATTATCTTCATTTTGATAAAGCGTTTCGAAAATAGTTCTTATTCTTATAATAAAAGACTAACTAAGTCAATCAATGAAGATTACTTTGATATCTTTTTTTATTTTTTATCTAATTAAAATTACTTACTTTTTAACCAATCATATCCTTTTTCTTCTAATAAATTTGCAATAGTTATATCACCAGTTTTAACAATTCGACCATCTTGCATTACATGAACAAAATCTGGTTTTATATATTCTAGTAATCTTTTATAATGTGTTATAAGAATTATACTTTTGGTTCTTTTTTGCATTAATACGTTGATTGTTTCTGAAATTGACTTTAACGCATCAATATCAAGACCTGAGTCTGTTTCATCTAAAATACCTAATTTTGAATCTAATAGAGCAAATTGTAAAATTTCATTTCGTTTTTTTTCTCCACCTGAAAATCCTTCATTAACATTCCTAGAAATAAAACTTTCGTCTAAATTTACCATTTTTAGTTTTTCTCTTAATAAATCATAAAAAAATAAGGGATTAACTTCAGGTAAATTCATTGAAACTTGTTTTGCATTGTAAATTGCTTGAAGAAATTCTTGGTTATCTACTCCTGCGATTTCAACTGGGTATTGAAAAGCTAAAAATAAACCTAAATGCGATCGTAAATCTGGGTCTAAATCGCAAATATTTTCACCTTGGAATAAAATCTCTCCTTCTACAACCTCATAAGATGGATGCCCAGCGATCACTTTAGAGAGAGTACTTTTTCCAGATCCATTTGTTCCCATTATAGCATGTATTTCTCCTTCGAAAATTGATAAATTAACTCCTTTTAAAATTTTAATATCATTAATATTGGCATGTAAGTTCTTGATTTCCAAAAGAGGTACTTTTATATCTTTATTCATCCAACACTTCCTTCTAATTTTATACGTAATAAGTGCTCAACTTCTGAAGCAAATTCAATTGGTAATTTATCAAAAACAATTTTACAAAACCCTGTTAATATTAATGTAACAGCATCCTCGGGATTAATTCCCCTTTGTAAGAGATAGAAAAGTTGTTCTTCTCCAACTTTTGAAGTTGAAGCCTCATGTTCTATTCTAGAAGTTGAATTTTGTACTTGTATATAAGGAAAAGTATTTGCTTGTGCTTCATCTCCAAATAAAAGCGAGTCACATTGAGAAAAATTCCTACTATTTAAAGCTTTGGTACCAATTTTAACCAATCCACGATAACTATTTTTGGAGTACCCTCCAGAAATACCTTTAGAAATAATTTGACTCTTCGTATTAGAACCAACATGGATCATTTTTGTACCTGTATCAGCTTGTTGCATATTAGTTGTTAAAGCTACCGAATAAAATTCTCCAATCGAGTTATCTCCAATTAAAACACAACTAGGATATTTCCAAGTAATCGACGAACCAGTTTCAACTTGTGTCCAGGAAATTTTTGAGTTTTCTCCTATACCTAAACCCCGTTTCGTTACAAAATTATAAATCCCACCTACGCCATTTTTATCCCCAGCATACCAATTTTGAACTGTTGAGTATTTTATTTCCGCATTCTTTAAAGCAATTAATTCTACAATAGCAGCATGTAGTTGATTCGTATCATATTGCGGCGCAGTACAACCTTCGAGATAGCTAACATAACTTCCTTCTTCAGCAATAATTAAAGTGCGTTCAAATTGACCAGATTCTTTATTATTAATACGAAAATATGTAGATAATTCTAGAGGACAGCGTAAATTTTTTGGAATATAACAAAAAGAACCATCCGTAAAAACTGCTGAATTTAATGCAGCAAAAAAATTATCCCCAAAAGGAACTACGGTTCCTAAAAAATGTTTTACTAAATGTGGGTAACGTTTAATAGCTTCTGAAATGGGACAGAAAATCACCCCATATTTTTCTAATTCTTCTTTAAACGTTGTGGCGATTGAAACACTATCAAAAACAGCATCAACAGCGACATTTGCTAGACGTTTTTGCTCATTTAACGAAATTCCTAATTTATCAAATGTATCTTTAATTTCTGGATCAACCTCATCTAAATTAGCTAAAGTTTTCTTTGTTTTCGGAGCAGAGTAATAGACAATTTTTTGATAATCCATTTCTAAAAAATCTAACTTTGCCCAAGTAGGACTTTTCATTTTTCTCCACTTTTTTAATGCCCCTGTTCGGAATTTGAACATATAATCTGGTTCATTGTTTTTTTTTAAGATATTTCTTATGATTTTTTCATTTAAACCCGGAGGTAAGGTTTCAATTTCGACATCAGTAGAAAATCCATATTTATAGGGTTGATTTACAAGTTGTTGTAATGTAGCATTTGTATCATTCATAATAATATCCTCAACTTTTAATATAGATAAAATTTATTATAATTTTTAATGATTAATAGAATTATCTTGTTGGTTTAATATAATACTTAATAAATTTTATTTCTTAAATTCCAATAACAGTTTCAAAATTAAGTATAAATTTTAAGTATATTAATGATATTTAGTAAATTTTTATAGATATATATATAATTTTTATTTATAAGATTAAAAAACGTCAATTTCAAAATTACTAAACAATGATTATAATGTTATAAATTAATTATAACATTATAATTATCGTTTTATTTTTTAACTTCAACACAACGTTGGAAAATAAATTTATTATTTTTATTATTACTTGTAATAACCTTTGATCTAACAAATCCTAAATCTAAAGCTTGATGAATAGTTTCAGAATATCCATAATTTAGTTCTAATTTTTTTAAAAAGGTATTAATTATTTCCTTTCGTGTCCATGATTGAGAATCTGTAATTATATGATATGAAGATTGCTTGGCTTTAAAAGCTAAATAATTTTGATCAGCATTATCATATATACTAAGTTTGAGATTTTTAGGAGAAATAACTGGAACTTCAATATTCTTATTAGATTCATGTTCTATATAAGGGTATCCAAGTTTATTTATGACTTTCTTTAAGACAATAGAATTTGTATACTTTGTTTTAATGGATGTGTAATGAGACATGTTATTCTATTTTATAGAATCCTTATAAAATAAACTAAAAGATTAAAAATATATTTACATGCAATAATATTACTAATTATTTTAATTATCGTCAAGAATTTTTTTTTATGCACTGTACATTTAGTATATTAAGTACAATATATACTGAGCTCAGAAGGAATTGAACCTACATTAGAAACTTAGAAGGTTTCGGTCTTTATCCATTAGACGATGAGCCCATTAATTTTGGGAATTAAGAATTGGGCAGTACTGGATTTGAACCAGTGACCCCCTGCTTGTAAGGCAGACGCTCTACCACTGAGCCAACCGCCCCAAAACTTATTTCCCTAATAATTATTATATTCTATTTAGTTAAAATAATACAAGATCAAAAAAATACTAAAATATAAGTAAGATAATATTATCTTATAAAATTGACAATCTTTTTCAATAAAGATTATATTCCATTTATTAACATAAGTCTCAAAATAAGACGAAAGTATGTAGTGTAAAAAGTTATATTAATATTAAAAAAGAAATAGTAAATTATTTAAAACTAATGGATTTTATAGATTATGCTTTCGTAATATCTATAAATTTTTTTAGAATTAAAATTATTAACTAATAAAGAGCATAAAATTTTTAATTGGGAGATTTGAAGTTTATGAAAGCTGTTATACAATTTATTAAAGGAATTGAAGAAACCACTATACCTACTATTAATATTACTCGTTCAACAGATGGTAGTACTGGTACTGCAACTTTCACTTTCGAAGATGCTAGTATATTTTATACAGTTGTTAGCCCACAGAGTGAAATAACAGGAATGTTTCTTATTGATAAAGAAGGAACATTAAGTACAAAAGATATTAATGCCAAATTTATTCAAGGAAAACCAAAAACACTGCAAGCTATTTATATTATGAAAAATGCAGAAGCTTGGGACAGATTTATGAGATTTATGGAAAGATATTCAGATGAAAATAATTTAACATTTATTAGAGCATAAAATTAAATGTATGCCTAAAAATTTTAATTTATAATTATATATAATCTTCAACTTAAAATTAGTTTTCATATTACCTGAAATTATATAATTGCTAAAGTTTATTTAATTTTTATTTAACTATCATTATAGTACAGTCTTATATAAAATAAAAATGAATTTTAAGAGTAAATTATATATCATATTTTTATTAAAAAAAAAATAAAACGGAAAATTATACTAATGTCAATCATTACATCAAAATTCGATTTTAATAAATTTGGTTTACTTTTATCAAAGTATAGTTATCAAGTAAAAAAAAATGATATCCTAGCAGGTATTATAATTGGAATAGAACCCAATTATGCTTTAGTGGACCTTGGATTGGATCAAGCTTGTTTTTTACCATTAAAGGAACTTTCTCTAATTATTAATCCCCAAGATTTATTAAATATTAATTTTATTGGTGAATTCTTAATTGTTGGTGTTGATAAAAGTAATCGAACCCTCATTTCATTACGACAAGTTGAATCTATTTACTTATGGAATCGTTTAAGACAATTAGATTTTACTAATATGATCATTTATGGGAAGATTGATAAATCACTAGGTAAAGGAAAATTGACTAATTTTAATGGCTTACTTTTTTTCGTACTAAATTCAAATCTTCCAAAATACTATCGTAGAATGAATAATCAAAACTTGTTTATACCATTTAAATTTATTGAGGTTAAAGATTATTTTCATATTGCTCATATTAGTTCAAAATCAGCTATTTTTAGTAAAGTGCATAATAACTTAATTATTGGTTCAATCCATCTAGGTAATGTTGTTGCTATTAAAAGTTTTGGCGTTTTTATTAACATTTTAGGAATAAGATGTTTAATACATATCTCTGAAATTTCTCAAAAACAAAATCAAATGCTAAATTTTGATTCTTTTTATAAACGTGGTGATCAAATATTACTTAAGATTCTTTCTAAAGATATTGAAAGAGCGAAGGTTTCAATAGCTTTAGCAAATTAACCACCACCAACAATTGTAATAATTTCTATTTTATCTTCGTGTTTAATATATGGTGGCTTATATTTTAAGTTATAATTTATTTTTCCATTATGTTCAACTATGATAAATTTTTCTTGGTAATTAAGAAAATCTAAGAGATGAAAAATATGTGAAGGTTCAGTCATAACTATTTTGTAACGATATCCATTTAAATATAAGGAAATATAAAATTTTTCTTTTTTCATTTTTATAATTTTTAATTATTAGATATATAGAGTATATTATAGTTATTAAGGTGAGTGTAGCCAAGTGGTTAAGGCAGTGGGTTGTGATTCCGCCATGCGCGGGTTCAAGTCCCGTCATTCACCCCAATTAAGTGGTAATAAATTAATATAGTTATTATAATGCTGGTGTAGCTCAATTGGTAGAGCAACTGATTTGTAATCAGTAGGTTGAAGGTTCAAGTCCTTTCACCAGCTAATTCTACAGTTATAAGGTATTCAAAATAGATTTTAATTTTTAGATCTTTGTTATAAATCCATTCCAGAGAACGATGAGAAACACTTTAATTTATTGTAACTAACCATCTTAAAAATATTTTATTAGGAACTATATTCTGACTATCTAATTATAGATAATTAGAAAAATACAATAATAGATTAATTAGTTTTAAAAATATACTAATTGGTATTTTAGAAAAATTTAATAAATTGCAATTATAAATTGATACATTTTATAATATATAAATATAGATTTTAGTAATTTAACAATATTAAAATCTATATTTATATATTATAAAACTAATTTAATTAATCGATTGGACGCATTGAAAGTACAGCTTCTGTTTGACGGTTTATACCTTTTTCGAAACCTGCAGCAGCCGCTCTAGAACGACCTGAGTGCCACCAATGTCCTACTAATAAGAAGAAACCTAAGAAGAAGTGAGAAGTTGTTAACCAAGAACGAGGAGATACAAAGTTTACAGAATTAATTTCTGTAGCCACTCCCCCAACCGAGTTTAAAGAACCTAATGGAGCATGAGTCATGTATTCTGCTGCTCTACGCTCTTGCCAAGGTTGGATATCATTTCTAATTTTATTAATATCTAAACCATTTGGACCACGTAAAGGTTCTACCCAAGGAGCACGTAAATCCCAGAAACGCATAGTTTCTCCACCAAAAATGATTTCTCCACTTGGTGATCTCATTAGATATTTTCCTAAACCAGTAGGTCCTTGTGCAGAAGCGATATTAGCACCTAAACGTTGGTCTCGAACTAAAAAAGTAAAGGCTTGTGCCTGAGAAGCTTCTGGACCTGTAGGACCAAAGAACTCACTTGGGTAAGCTGTATTATTATACCATACAAAAATAGAAGCAGTAATACCCATAATAGATAATGCTGCTAAACTATATGATAAATAAGCTTCACCTGACCATACAAAAGCTCTACGTGCCCATGCAAATGGTTTAGTTACGATATGGAACACACCACCAAGTACACAAAGAGCACCAACCCAAATGTGACCACCTACTAGGTCTTCCATATTATCGATTGAAGCAATCCAACCATCACCACCAAAAGGCGATTTAAAGACATATCCAAAAATAATGAAAGGATTTATAGTTGGGTTGTCAATAAATCTAACATCTCCACCACCTGGAGCCCAAGTATCATATAAACCATAACTAAATAAATTACCTGGCATAGCTCGGAATGCAAATAATAATGATCCTAAACCAAGAAATATTAGATGAATACCTAGGATAGAAGTCATTTTATTTTTATCACGCCAATCATAGCCAAAAAATGGAAATGATTCTTCTAACGTATCTGGTCCAATTAAGGAATGATAAATACCACCAAAACCAAGTACTGCTGAAGAAACTAAATGCACAACTCCAACAACAAAATATGGATAAGTATTTATAATTTCTCCACCAGGACCAACTCCCCAACCTAAAGTAGCTAAATGAGGAATTAGAATAAAACCTTGTTCGTATAGTGGTTTCTCAGGTATAAAATGAGAAACTTCAAATAATGTCATAGCACCTGTCCAAAAAACCATAATACCGGCATGAGCTACGTGTGCACCTAGTAATTTTCCAGATACATTAATAAGACGAGCATTACCAGACCACCAAGCAAAACCTGTAGATTCAATATCTCTACCAGCTACAATATTAAAGGGCGTTTCCACGTGGTAGAACCTCCTCAGGGAATACAAAGTTTTCATGTGGCTGATCTTGTGCAGCCATCCAAGCACGAATACCTTCATTCAATAAAATATTTTTAGTATAAAATGTTTCAAATTCTGGATCTTCTGCAGCACGAAGCTCTTGTGATACAAAATCATAAGCTCTTAAATTAAGAGCAAGACCAACAAGACCAATTGCACTTGTCCATAGACCTGTTACTGGTACAAATAACATAAAGAAGTGTAACCAACGTTTGTTAGAAAACGCTACACCAAAGATTTGTGACCAGAAACGGTTTGCTGTTACCATAGAATATGTTTCTTCAGATTGTGTTGGTGTAAAGGCACGGAATGTGTTTGCAGCATCACCATCTTCGAATAAAGTATTTTCTACAGTTGCACCGTGTATAGCACATAATAATGCACCACCTAAAATACCTGCAACACCCATCATATGGAATGGGTTTAACGTCCAGTTATGAAATCCTTGTAAAAATAATAAAAAACGAAATATTCCTGCTATTCCAAAACTTGGAGCAAAGAACCAACTTGCTTGACCTAATGGATATAATAAGAAAACAGAAACAAATATTGAAATCGGTCCAGAAAAAGCTATTGCATTATAAGGACGGATCCCTACTAAACGAGCAATTTCAAATTGTCGTAAGCAAAAACCAATTAAAGCAAATGAACCATGTAAAGCTATAAAAGCCCATAATCCACCAATTTGACACCAATGTGTAAAATTACCTTGAGCTTCCGGTCCCCATAAAAGTAATAAGGAATGTCCCATACTATTAGCCGGAGTTGAAACTGCTGCTGTTAAAACATTACAACCTTCTAAGTATGAACTACCTAATCCATGTGTATACCATGAAGTAACGAAAGTTGTTCCAGTAAACCAACCACCTAATGATAAATAAGCACAGGGAAATAAAAGTAATCCTGACCAACCTACAAAAACAAAACGGTCTCTTTTTAACCAGTCATCTACAAGGTCAAATATTCCACTACGCTCTGTTTGTCCAATTACAATAGTCATAGTTAAAGTACTAAGTATTAACTACAAAGAATAATTAAGTAGATAATATTATTGAAATAAAATGGAGTCCATATCTTACTTTCCTAATCAGCTAAATTATTTTTATTAAGATTTTAATCTTAATTAGTAATAAGATCTAAAGTAAAAAACTCCCCAGGTAGGATTTGAACCTACGACCAATCGGTTAACAGCCGATTGCTCTACCACTGAGCTACTGAGGAAATAAACGCCTATCTTTTTAGTTTTGAAGTAAAGATAAAGAATATAAAGAATAGTAATAATTAATTATATAGATACGTATAGATATTAATAATAGAAATTATATTTTAGTTTACTATAGTTATCATATATTTTTCTAGTTTTAACAATACTAAGACAATTATATATAGTTAAAATATATTTTGTCAAGAACAATAAATTAATTCTTTGAATTGAATAATATACTTTCTGAAAAACTAAATTTTTAATCTAATTTTGTACCTTATTCTTCGTAAGGCCTTTATTATTTATTATAGTTATTATTAGATATAATAAATAACAAGCTAATATAAAATTTTTATTTTTAGGCTTTTACTAGGAAATATTCTAATGTAGCTTAATTAAAATTTGACTTTTTAATTAAGTTATTTTATAAAATTAGATATTAATCTAATTTAGTAATAATAATCTAACTTAATATTTATATAAATAATGAAAAAAAAAACAATTGAAGTAATTTTAACTAAGGATATTGAAAAAGTAGGAAAACAAGGTACTCTTATTAAAGTCAGACCTGGCTATATTAGAAATTATCTAATTCCTTTAAAATTAGGCAAAGTAGCTACACCTAATTTAATTAGTCAATTTAACTTACAACAGAAAGAATTGAAACTTAAACAAATCGAATTAATTGAACGCTGCACTAATACTAAAACCTTATTAGAAAACTTAGGAAAATTTACGATTAAGAAAAAAATTTCGAAAAATGGAATATTTTTTGGAAAAATTACAAAAAAACAGGTATTAGAACTGATAGAAAATAAAATAGAATTAGATATAGCTTTAAATAAAAATCAATTACAACTACCTGAAATGAAGCAATTGGGAGATTATAGTATTGAAATTGTTTTAACATCAGATATTATTGCTAAAATTAATCTTGAAATTTTACCAGAATAAAATATTGTAACG